TTATCGAGGAGATAGGGGCATTCTCTATTCTATTCTATTGCTCGGTCAATAATTTATTATTCTAAAAATTGGAAACTCCGAGTATCAAGTATCTGGTTAGGGGTATCTAACCAGATACTTGGCTTACGAATGGGATTTGGAGTCCCATTCAAAGGATTTGGAGTCCTTTGAAAACAAAGAAAGGGTGGGATTTCGAGTCCCATCCCCTATGTGTTTGATGAGACACCAAGCAACCAACTACTAAGATTTTTGGTTCATCTCATCTGAATCTTTGAGAGGAGAGGAGTCACGCTCATATCTCACTTTTTGTTTTTGTTTATCTCTCTTCTGTATCTGTAAGACTATTCCTTGAGTTTCGGATCTCGCTCCAATCCTTTCGGATGTTAGGATTTGCTGTCCCAGTCTTGGTTCGGAAAGATAAAAAAGAAAAGGTGGGACTTACTGCCTCACTCACATATCTCTGCAATAGGACCCACTCGTCTCTCGGGTCGAAGAGACATTTCCGGTGCTATCTCACTCGAGAATACAAGCATGGAAATCGACCAAGTAAAAATTTTGAGTTCCATTGGTGAGAATGGAGAAGTCGAGATACTTCTTCCAGAGATGCGAGACCTCTGTACGCCTCGCGTAGGATTCGAACCTCCGTACTACGCGTTACTCTATTTTGAGTCTAGTAAGCCTACCCTTCGAAAGAAGCAGGGAGACGCGGTGGAGTTACGTTCAGCAATCCAATTATACGGGTATATCTATATGCCTGTCAACTGCTGAGCCGAATTTTCATCTATTTTTTACCAAATATACTAACTGGAAGACTCCAGTTAGGTCAGGTTTAGACGAGGTCCCCGGACCTTTTCCATTACTCATTACTTCTTCAGGGAGTGGTAGGATTCCACTTCATACTGACGATGGCCGAGGGTTCGAATCTATTCTCGCCCGCAATCAATCATCCCTAAAGGGGTGGTTGATTCCCTCTTCCTACAGATAATTTTTCTTCACGACCTGGCAAGCCCACGCCTGTCTCGTAAGCAAATATTTTTTTTGGTATCAATCAAATAATACCATATGAAGATACAAGAGAGAGAGGCATTCTCTTTCCGCCTAAATACTTGGATGTAGCAGCATGGGTTGTCACTGCCCAACCCCAGCTGTGCATCGCGCGGAAATACTTATATCTCCTCCGGAATAGACGAGTGATCATTTTCCTAGCAAGTGATTCCGGGTGCGAAAAGACAAATACAAGCTAGATAGGAGAATGTCAGGATCAATTACCGAAGAAGATATAACTATTTCGTAAGTTGTAGAGACAGACTAGTTGGGACAGCAGAAGCAGAGCCGGTAATAAAAATCATTCGAAAAAAAAGTTCGCGTCACAATAGCGAGTCTAGAATAAAGTATTCCGTGTGATCCCGATAATGGGATCTATTAATATACCCGGTAGGATTGATGCTAGTGCACGAATGATCATAGCTATTTCAATAGAACTTTTGGAAATTGAAATTGATGGAGAAACTAATGAATTTTGTATATAAGTTGTGGATGCATCGCTCCTCCCATTCTTCCCAGTGAACATTAATTTAATTATTTTGAGATAATAGTAGATAGAGATGACACTTGTGACGAGCGCTACCAGAACTGATGGGTACGAACCAGCTTTCCATCCATGCCAAAAGAGATAGAGTTTACCGAAAAAACCGGATAGTGGAGGGATACCCCCTAGGGATGGTGAACGTAAAACCGGAGAGAATGTTAGGACAGGATCCTTCATGTATAATCCCGCGTAATCCTTAATATTATCAGTTCCGGTTCGTAAACCAAATGAGGTGATACGAGCAAAAGTTCCCAGATTCATGAGTATATAAATAAACGTATAAGTTATCATACTTGCATAACCGTTCTCTGGGTCTGCAGCAAGTACTCCAATCATAATATATCCAATTTGGCTTATAGAGGGATAAGCTAGCATACGTTTCATGCTTATTTGAGTAACGGCAATTAGATTTCCCAATATCATGCTAGAGGTAGCCAATAATCCTACCACGATATGCCACCCATTAGATAAATGTGGGAAAACTAGACCGAAGAGTCGCGTAAATAAAGCTGGAGCTGCTACTTTAGAGGTAACGGAGAAAAAAGCAACGACTGGTGTAGGAGAGTCAGAGTCGAAAAGAAGACTTTCGGTCTTTCCGCTCATTCAGAACCGTGCATGAAATTCTTACTTCACACGGCTCTTGGTTCATAAGAGATTCACGACTGATATTGCTCCCAGAACCTTCCTCGTGTATGTCTCAAACCCATTATTCCTTGAATAATTCATAATCATTCAATATGAGGACTAATTGTTAACTTCTCGGAGAATCCCTCATCATTTGTTTAGATTACCCACCAGCAGTTTCGCCTCGAATTTTTTCTTGCTTGTTTGTCCTTCTTCATTTTTCACCGGAATCCTTTTAACAACTGAAACAACTTCTTGAGTTGGTAGGCACACAAGCCCGGCGGGAGAGACAAATTGTAACTTTTTTCGTTCCTAGCGTTTTTTTCGTTTTGACATGATTGTAGGGAACCTGTTATAATAATATAAGTAAGTGGCATAAATACCATTGGTTGGCATCCATGGCTGAACGGTCAAAGCACCCAACTCATAATTGGCGAATTCACAGGTTCAACTCCTGTTGGATGCAAATGAAAAAAAAAAAGGTGGGAAAATGTGGGTAAAAAGAGAGTAACTAAGAAACTTATCTAAAAAACAAGTGGATCCAAAGCAGGCGGCAGCAGAAACTCAACTAATAGACTATACAGGAACCAGAGAAGAAACAAAGAGAATCGAAGGAAAACGGACAAAGCGAGAAGGATACTACGGAGAAGTCAAAGAACCAGTTGATTAGCGAGAAGTCTATTCGTTTGTTGCAGCAAAACCAATATACTTTCCATGTAGATTCGAAGTTGACTAAAACTGAAATGAAAAATTGGATTGAACGATTTTTTGCCGTTGAAGTGGAGGGTATCAATAGTAGTCGAATAGCAAAAAAAAGAAAAAGAAGTAAACTGAGTTTGAATTACACGAGTAAAAAAAAAATGATTGCTAGACTTCGAGCTAATTACTTGATTCCACTATTTGTAAACTAATACTCAGGAAATAAGGAAGTTAATTTTCTATCAAATATCGAAAAATAGATTACACATAAACAAGGAAGGGAAGAATAAGTATGGCCATATGACTATATGAGGCGTATACTCCAGGCACCCGGAACCGGGCCATTCTGCAATTTGGGGAGACAACGGAATCTAAGCCCCATAAGCAATTAACTTACCATAGAATATCTAGAAATGGTCGCAACAACGCGGGAATAATCACCAGTAGACATAGGGGGGGCGGACACAAACGTTTACGCCGCAAAGTTGATTTCCGGCGAGATAAGTTCAATGTCGCGGGAAGAGTAGCCAGTATCGAATACGACCCCAACCGCAATGCTTTCATTTGTTTAATCAGCTATACAGATGGTAGTAAAAGATACATTTTGCACCCGCGGGGAATAGGAGTTGGAGATATCGTAACGTCTAGTTCTGACGCATCCGTTTCAATTGGAAATGCCCTACCTCTGAGTGCGGGTTGAATACTTGATTCGCGTATTCCGAAACTAATCGGTCGGGTTGTAGGCTGGGCCCGGAAACCTAGCACTACTTCGAACTTATCGAATAATACCTGGTTGGGATAACCCAGTAGGGACAGTAGCGCGTGCTAAAGCCTCGAACAATTGAATAAAACATCAATTTGCAAAGGTAAGATAATATGGAAACAGATAAATAATCTCAAAATTGGAGTGACGAACGAAGGGCGTCTTACGCACATATTGAAGATGTGGAAGATACAAATCCAAAACATTCGATTTGGCAGTCAGAGACAACATCGAAGCCACAGAATGACACACGGAATAAATGTATGGGAATGAAATTATGTCAAGGAGAAGAGGTTTCCTAAGTTATCCCGGACATTGACTAATGCTAACGCGAATCATCGAAGTCACCAATTCTGCCGCTAAATTCTTAAGAAATACTGGATTCTTACAGGAAAGCCAGGTGCGGGCAAAAAAGCCAAGGATACAATACAGAAAGATGGCCCAAAAACTAGTTGCCTATGTTTTGGTAGGTATCAATTTGATACTGCCGAGACTCAGCAGCAGTGCCTAATCTTGTTTCTCATATCCGGAAAGCTGTATGCTTCGAGAGAAGCTTGTACAGTTTGGGAAGGGGTCTTCCCCAGTTGTTTCCTTCCCTTTAAGGGAAAGTAAGAGGAGGGGGGGGTCTACCTCGACCAAAATACCTCTAGGTACCATTATACATAATGTAGAATTAAAATCTGGGAAAGGCGGATAATCAGTTAGAGCAGCTGGCACAACAGCAAAAGTAATTGCAAAAGAAGGTCAATTGGTTACACTGAGACTACCTTCCAGCGAAATTCGTCTAATATCTCAAAAGTGCTTAGCGAGTGTGGGACGGGTCGGAAACATCGATATCAACAATGAGGGGTTGGGAAAGGCTGGGTCCAAGCGCTGGTTAGGAAGACGGCCTAAAGTGAGAGGTTCAGCTACGAATCCTGTGGATCATCCCCATGGGGGGGGAGAAGGCAGGACGTCGATTGGTAGGAAGAACCCATCAACCCCTTGGGGGCATGTCGCGCTTGGAAAAAGGAGTCGGAGGGGGGGGAAATATAGCAACCCCCTCATACTTCGTCGACGCAAAGGTTATTGATAAATGGAAATATTAAGCGGGGGGCTAATCGGCTACGGCACGTTCGTCAAGAAAAGGTCCTTTTGTAGCTAATCATTTAATACGAGAAATTGAAAATCTTAATATACGGAGGGAGAGGAAATTACTTGTAACCTGGTCTCGCGCTTCTGCAGTCGTACCTATCACGATCGGTCACACCATTGCTGTTCATAATGGGCGAGAGCACCTACCTATTTATGTAACCGATCGCATGGTGGGTCATAAACTGGGGGAATTCGTACCCACCCGAAATTTTAGGGGACATGCAAAAAATGATAAAGGATCCCGTCGATAATTAGGAAATTATATTTCATGAGAAACGAAAAAAAATCAGAAGTTGGGGCGCAAGCTCTGGGAAAAAATATCCGTGTATCAGCTATTAAGATACGACGGATTACCGACCGAATCCGGGGTTGCCCGTACGGAGAAGCACTTGTATTACCCGAATTTATGCCTTATAAAACGTGTTATCTCATATCACAATTGATTCTCTCTGCGGCGGCAAACGCCAATACCAATTTCGGGTTGAATAAATCCGATTTGTTCATTAGTGAGGCCTGAGTTGAAAATTCCGCGTATTTAAAAAGGTTCCGACCTCGAGCTCAGGGCCGAGGTTACCCGATAAGGAAACCCACTCGTAAAATAACCATTAAGTTAAACTCAAATTCTGTTGGAGAAGCAGAAAAACGACTCCGCAAAAAAATGTTCACTAATTAGAACGTGCTGAAAGGTTAACTAATTAGAACGTGTTGAAAGATTAAGTAAAACTGAAGGATAAAATAACTAACTAGAAAATAACTTAATATTGAGTTGAGGAGAAATAGATACGGGACGAAAGATTCACCCACTTGGTTTTCGACTCGGTGTAAGTCAGAAGCATCATTCTCATCGGTTTGCGCAAACGAAAGATTATCCAAAATTTCTTGAAGGTGATAGACAAATACGCGCCTCCGTCGAGAAGTATATTGCGACACACGTGAAGGACGCCACAAACTATGGGGGAGTTGGGCATATTGAAATCCAACGAAAAACAGATCTTATTCGGGTTGATATACATACGGGATTTCCTGATTTACTCATTGAGGAACAAAATTTGGGGATTACTCAAATGAGGAACGACATTGAAAACATCTTAGGGATCGAAAGTCGGAAGCTCAGAGTGATACTAAGTAGTGTCCCCCAACCATATGGGGAACCAAAAATCTTGGCGGAGCATGTTGCCTCACAATTAGGAAATAGAGTTCCTTTTCGACGAACTATGAAAAAAGCTATTGAATTGGTTGGAAGAACTAGCGATAGAGGTATTAAGATACAAATAGCCGGACGCCTCAATGGTAGTGAGATGGCTCGAGTTGAGTGGGCTAGGGAAGGTAGGGTCCCCCTGCAAACAATTAAAGCCCGTGTAGGCTATTCCTACCATCCGGCTCAGACGATTCATGGGGTTTTAGGCATAAAGACCTGGACATTTCGGGGTACTGGGTGATCCCCACCCAAAACCCAGTGAGAGAAAAACTATCTAATGAATTTTGATGCAACCTAAGGCAGCTTCATCCTATTCCAGCTTCATTTTTTTTTTTCATTTTAAACCCCGAGAGATCTTTGCTACGCTTAGTGTGCGACTCGTGCAAATGAAATCTCTTTTTTCATAAAGAAAAACTAATTGATTGAGTAGTGAACCCTCCGTTTTCGAGTACTAAATAAATGGATACCAAATACGGAGTGGGGTTTTCTCGTCTCGTCACAGATGAAATTTCTACCCATGGAAAGCTTTTTTATGGGGAAGCTGGAAGCAGTACCGATTTATGATTATCTTGAGAAGTAGAAATCGTAATAATTGAATTTCTTTTTTCTCAAAATCGTGTGGTTAACCGCTCAACTCCCGAAAAGCTGCGTGACGTAGCACAATTGCCAAATTGTCAATGTCTACGATGGAGCTATTAGTCAATTAATGCTGGGAACGTTGACTCAATAAAATTAAGATAGAGTGAAAAGCTCCGTCGCTGGGGGAGGACCAAAACGTTTGCTGCAAGAGACTGAAACAACGAGGGGACTTCCGAATATCCTTTATTCAATAAATTAATATTGAGATTCGGCGGACGGGATGGCGAGGGAAGCCAATACCTCAAAAGCAGGAAAAAAAATTGAAAAATCGAGCTTATTCTCGCCCGTGGATTTGTCACCAAGTAATATCTGAACCGCTACTTAGAGATGGAATGAAAATCGGAATAAAAAAAAAAAGAGAAAACAACACAGAGATAGTTAGTAAACTTGTGAGGAGAAGGGGTGTTGAATTCATGGGGAGCCGGTTGAGGGGAGACTCTCACGTCCGGTTCTGTATCAGAGATTGGTAAATTATGTCGATATCGACTGTAACCCCAGACGAACGAAATATCGCAAGCAACACAGAGGGAGATTGAGGGGAATATCTAGTCGTGGCAACGCCATATCTTTCGGAAAATTTGCTCTCCAGGCCCTCGAACCTGCTTGGATTACGGCTAGACAAATAGAGGCGGGAAGAAGGTCAATAACCCGCTGTGCTCGTCGAGGTGGGAAGCTATGGATACGCATCTTTCCCGACAAACCCATCACCATGAGACCTGCGGAAACACGCATGGGGTCGGGAAAGGGATCTCCGGAATACTGGGTATCTGCAATTAAACCAGGGCGAATAATTTACGAATTGAGTGGGGTATCGGAAGATGTAGCCAAAGCTGCTATGTCGATGGCTGCCCACAAAATGCCCGTGCTTACTCGGGTAATAACTACCGCAGAATCATGACACTTGCTAAAAACAAGTAAGTAGAGAAAGAAGCAACGAGTAACTTGAAGGAGTCGTGGCGACAGCGGTAATGTCATGCCTGAAGCTGAGGCGTCACGCCGCTAGTCACTGAAGCAGATACACTTTACTAATTGGGTCGGATTAGTCGCGATAGAAGTAATTCACTTATTATCCAAAAATTTTGTGTAGAATATATCTATCCTTTTTGACCCGAATGTATTACAAATAAACCTATTATTCTTCTCGATTACCAAACGATTCAAACTCAAAGTTATTCAGATGTGGCAGACAACAGCGGAGCCCGCAAATCGATGTGTATTCGAGTATTGGGAACAGGCAACCGCAGATACGCAGGTACGGGTGACGTCACAATGGCCGTAGTCAAAGAAGCAGTACCCAATATGTCTCTAAAGAGATCGGAAGTGGTTAGGGCGGTGGCAGCTTGTACTCGTAAAGGGATAAGACGATGTAATGGAATGATTGTGGGATTCGATGACAATGCGGCTGTGATTATCAACCAGGAAGGAAATCCTAGAGGGACTAGGATCTTCGGCCCAGTAGCTAGGGAGTTGAGGGATTATAATTTTGCCAGAATAGTCTCGTTAGCCCCCGAGGTGTTGCAAAAATCAATGAGTGAAATGATTTAGCGTCGTCGGTTTGACAAAATATTTAGATACATTTGACAGATGTATCTAAATATTTTTGATACAAAAAATTAAATTATATAAAATGGAAGAAAAAAAGAGGTTAGGAATCATTCTAGCATTGATAATTACAACAACTACTGATTGATATTTCACGAATAACGACGCCATCTCTACCGCACTTACTGCCATAAGAAATGCCAATACAAGAAAAAAAGCTACGATCAGGATACCTGCCACTAAAATGACTGCACGAATTGTACAAATTTCAGCGGAAGAAGGTTTTCTAAAAAGTGCTGTAAAGCAAAGGGATAATGGGAAAGAGTTTCCGGATGTGAGCTTGAGGTATCTCGGTAAGAAGAAAGATCCTCACATTGCAGTTATCAAACGGATTAGTAAGCCTGGCTTGAGAGTTTATTCCGATCATCGAGAAATTCCCAAAATATTGGGCGGTATGGGAATTGCAACTTCACCAACATCTCATGGACTTCTTACAGATCGGGAAGCTCGACACAAAAAAATTGGGGGGGAAATTTCATGTCACATTTGGTAATTCGGAAACTTTTTTCGACAAACAAAAAGTCAGTTGTTTCCGAAAGAATTATGTCTCTAAATAGCTAGCTATTAGCGATATCAGCTGAGTTAGCAATCTCTCAAATAAATCTATGAATTACGGGAGGTTTATTTAGTTCGAATGATGAAAAAGCAGAATCTTATTGACATGGAGGGTACAGTTACGGAATCACTTCCCAATGCCATGTCTTGAGCGTGTCTGGATAATGGATGCCAAGTCTTGACTCACATATCGGGAAAGATCTGACGGAATTACATAAGAATATTACCTGGAGATAGGGTGAGAGCCGAATTAAGTCCTTATGATCTTACCAAAGGGTGTACAACTTATCGACTTCGAAGTAGGCAGACAAATAGCAGTCAATAGATTTTGCTATTGGTGCCACCATCTAGTAATTATCTACTTATTCAAATTTTTCTTTCAATTTGACAAAAAAAAAAGAAAGGAGAACGCATCTAAAATCTATCAATAGATTTATCCAACTAATTTAAGGTTGTAGCTACGAAAATTCGTGCCTCCATTCGCAAAATATGTGAAAAATGTCGATTGATTCGTAGACGTGGACGAATCATGGTAATTTGTTGCAACCCGAAGCATAAGCAGAGGCAGGGATAATCAAAATATTTAGATGTAGAACCAAATAACAATTAACGAGAGCCTTCGAATATGAGTAATCAATCAACTATGTCAGGTAATTCAAGAAAAATTCGTTCACGCAAGGTGAGGCGCGTGGTGCAAAAGGGGGTTATTCATATCCAAGCAAGTTTCAATAATACCATCATTACTGTCACGGACGTTCGGGGGTAAGTAGCTCCCCGGTGTTCTGCTGGTGCCTGCGGATTCAAGGGTACACGCAAAAGTACACCATTTGCCGCCCAAGCCGCGGCGGAAAACGCTATCCGCGCCTCAATGGATCGGGGTATGAAGCAAGCAGAAATTACGATTAGTGGACCCGGTCCGGGAAGAGACACCGCCTTACGGGCTATCCGCCGAAGCGGCATAATCCTCAGTTTCGTGCGTGATGTGACCCCCATGCCGTATAATGGGTGCCGACCCCCCCGAAAAAGACGTATCTAACTAGTAACTAGTAGTTATATAAAAACTAAAAGGGGATTTCCTTATGCTCACGTGTGAAACATCAATATCTACCCAAGCAATTCAGTGGAAATGCGTTGAATCCAAGACAGAAAGTAGGCGTCTTCATTATGGTCGTTTCGTCGTATCTCCCTTCAAGAGGGGCCAAGTTAGTACCGTGGGAATCGCCATGCGTAGAGCTTCACTAGAAGAGGTTCAAGGGACTAGCATAACACGTGCAAGGTTTCACGGAGTTTTGCACGAGTATTCCACAATAACGGGTATTTAAGAGACAATACATGATGTTTTAGCTAATCTAAAGGAAATTGCACCTAAGAGCGACTCTAATGATGTTAAAGAAGCAATTTCATCCGTAACTGGTCCTAAAGAAGTAACTGCGGGTGATACATCACTGCCACCCTCTGTCAAAGTGATTGACGATTCGCAGTATATAGTCACTATCACCCAACCAGTATCTGTAAATATTGAATCAAAAATTGAAAGAGATTGTGGATACCGTATAGAAAACTCAAATGGATATGAAGGTGGAGAATTTCCCGTCGATGCCGTATCTATGCCTGTTCGAAACGTAAATTACAGTGTACATCTATTTGGAAGTGGTAGAGCGACGCGAGAAACATCATTCATTGAAATATGGACTAATGGTAGCCTGACTCCAGACGAGGCAATTAGCGAGGCTTCTGAAAAACTAATAGACTTACCAACTCCTCTTTTGCACGTGAAGCGCGAAGACGTCTCTCACTTCTATCCCGGAGGTGATGAAAGTTCCTCTGCTTCGGCGGGATCATCCTCACAAATCTATGATGTGAATGAACTAGAGGGAAAGCTTTCCGAAAATACGTTTATTGACCAACTAGAATTATCCGCCAGAGCCTTTAATTGTCTTAAAAAAGCCAAAATACACACAATCGCTGATTTGCTTAATTATAGCCGAGAAGACTCGTCAAAAATAAAAAGTTTCGGACAGAAATCCGTAGATCAGGTGTCAAAAGCTTCGTGGGAGCATTTCGCCTTAGAATTACCCAAAAATGAGTCGCATATCAATTAGTAGGAACAAGCAGCGGAAGCCAAGTTATTCCATTTTTCGAAAAAATGATCTTGTCTCTTGCGTACTGCACCTTCATCGGCAAAGGTTTTGGAGTTGAAAAAAAAAATGAGTCAACCAAAACTCGGAAAATAAAATTTGCTTCTCAGTTAATTATTACTTTTTGTTGGCGTAAACAAATATAAATCGACTATCTAAAGAATTTGATATTTTCGAGTCGAAAATGACTAAGTCTAGGGAAGGCTTGTCCCGGCCCGGGGGCTGGGGATTGCTCCCTAGACCAAATCTAAATATCTTTATCTAAATACCTTTCAGGTTACATAGTAGATGGGGAAGTACTAAAACAATCCCGAAGTTGGAGATCCATCTATGGGTAAAGTTGCTCCAATACCTGACCAGGTAGCGACCACGGTGCCAATTGCGAGGACTGTTGTGGCTACTGGGCGTCGAAACGGATTCTGAAATTTATTGACATTTTCGGGAAAAGGAACAGTCAACAAACCTGCGGGTACGGATGCCATTAAAAGAACACCTAGTAGTTTATTGGGCACTGTGCGAAGTATCTGGAATACAGGAAAGAAATACCACTCAGGTAATATCTCCAAAGGAGTTGCAAACGGATTTGCTGGTTCACCAATCATTGATGGTTCCAAAACAGCCAGACCCACGGTACATGCGATGGTTCCCAAGATTACCACAGGAGATATATATGAAAGATCGTTGGGCCAAGCGGGTTCCCCGTAGTAATTATGTCCCATACCTTTAGCTAATTTTGCTCTTAAGACAGGATCGTTCAGGTCAGGTTTTTTTGTTATCGGGGTGGACTTCTCACTCCCCCATAAGAATCGAACATGAGAATTTCTCCTCATACGGCTCGAGCAAATATGGAATTATCTTATCCCGCAACGGCTAGGTTTGAAAGGACGAGCACGGGAAGAAGCTATTCCGCAACATGGCTTTTCACCCGAATCAGCTCAATGACGGAATAAAGCTTCGCGGATTATCTCGTATCCTATACGCACGTGTCGTGTCACTGCGAGTTTGTACGAGATACTTGCGAACTACGATCCGTATAGGATTTTAACTTGTTACAACTTCGGCTATATATATCTTTAGATCGTTTTTTTACCCCAACGGTTATTGCTGTAAACAACTAGCATTTGATGCGAGAGAAATGTATGCATCGTTTCGAAATCCGTATGTTTAGAAGCTTCACATAATCCCAATTGAATTTATAGGTTTTCACGAGGCCTTTCAAAATTTTTACGACCATAGAAAAAATTCTCCAAACAACTTTTTCAGTTCGAAAGAGATGTTTTTATATCCAGGTTTCAAATCTTAGTTTCAAAGAAAGGTCGGAAAAGAGACACACCTTGCGGTTGCAGCAGTATCCAACTTGACGTCTGCATAGCCTACACGTCTCGGTACGAGTCACACACTCCCATAATCCAAATTTTCTCCTCTGGTGCTTCGATTGTTTTGTCCTAGTAGTCCAAGACATTCACTAAATCCGCTGAAAAACTTATCATTTGATTTAGTAGTAAGTTTCGGCGGCAACAGAACAACAACCTCCCAAAGAACTGGGATTTGACATCATTTACCGATATGGCGAAGGAGATTTATCACTCCTGATTTATGGGTAAATCGTGAAGGACCCGGGATGCCTTGTTTACGGATCATTGGGAAATGCATCGGCGTGGAAACAGCAGTAAGAAGCGGCAAGACAAAAGTGTGTAAACTGTAAAAACGAGTTAATGTTGATTGGCCGACACTAGCACTTCCTCGTAGTGACTCTACTAGTGAAGATCCTACCAGGGGAATAGCTTCGGGCACGCCGGTTACGATTTTAACAGCCCAGTAACCAATTTGATCCCAGGGTGGGGAATATCCAGTTACACCAAAAGAGACGGTCGATACAGCTAGAATAACCCCAGTAACCCAAGTCAATTCGCGAGGCTTCTTGAATCCCCCCGTGAGATAAACACGAAATACATGCAGAATCATCATTGGAACCATCATACTTGCTGACCACCGATGAACAGACCGAATCAGCCAACCGAAATTAACTTCAGTCATTGTATATTGAACTGAAGAGAAAGCCTCTGTAACAGTCGGGCGATGATAAAAAGTCATGGCAAAACCGGTGGCTACCTGAACCAAAAAGCGAGTCAGCGTAATTCCCCCCAAGCAATGAAATATGTTCACATGTGGAGGGACGTATTTGCTAGTAATATCGTCAGCAATGGCCTGAATTTCTAGGCGCTCCTCGAACCAATCATATACCTTAGCGAGATAGGTAAGCTTTTTTTTTTAACTCCCTCTTCATAAACTGTACATGAGACTTTTTTCTCACACAGCTTAAGCAAAGATGTTTGGGCATCGTCCATTCCATTAGTAATTACTCGGGTGAAAGAGTAGAAAACGACGGCAGGGCAGACCCTCGACATCTTTTATTCATTAATAAACGAAGAAGCGACCCAGCCTCAGAAAAGAAGTCGGAAATACATTTTACTTCGATCTCATGTTAGCTTTTATTTTTGAATTGGAGACGGGTGATACTAGCGTCTTGGGAAATCTTTTAATCTTATCGATATATCTCCCCTCCATCCTTTTTTTAGGGGGGGGGGGTGGATAAGTGAATAGAGGTTACCTCGTTCCGATCTGATTTTTTTTTTCGGCATCCGCAAAACCTTAGATTTCTACCATACTTCGAAATTTTATTTTTCAGGTAGGAAGACCTCATGGGCGACAACTCCTCCATAACCCTGAACCCCGCACAGCTACTTCCTTTCCACTTAGAAGCTTTAGCAAACAGCCACAATTAAAACGTACTTCATCGGTATGGCAATTTTTCGACAAAGTGCCGAGTCGCCTGGATCAGATAACAACTTTGTCACGAAATTTTAGTGGTAAATTGATACGAATTAATCATAGTTTGAGCTTTACAACTAGATATTAAATTCTCGCGTTTCGGGTACTAATAACTCGACTTGCACCTGGCGAGATACCAACAATCCAATATAATAAAATTTGCTTAGATAAAAGGTTGGTTATTTGTTGAACCAGATTAGTTGAAACGAATCACACACCCATAATATTGTCTTGTAAAAACATTTGAAGAAAAATTTGCGCGATTTAACTCCCTTTATGATTTCTGGTGAAGTATCTATTTTATTTGCGAACCCCCACCCCAGCTGTTGCTGCTGCAGCAGCGGGGTTCAGGGCTGTTCTACCAACTAATTGGAATACCCTCCAATAAAACGGATGAATTATAAATTTCCAAGATAGTAACTAGGAATACTGCGAATAAAGCCATGAAAAATCCCATCAAGGGGGTAGTTCCCCAGCCGGGAGCAACCTTTCCGTATTCTGAGTTAAGCGGCTTCAAAACCATCCCCAAGAAACTGATTCTGGGTTTACCTTTGGGGGTATCGCCAATAACTTTTGTAGCCGTAGAGCCTGCTCAATTGATTGAATTTTGATGACTTTGTATACTATTATAACAAGTAAAGTGGGAACTAATTTTTTTTTGGGTTACATGGCAATGGAAACCGCAACTTCGATCGCTATCTCTATATCCCGTTCACTCGTTAGCCTCACCGGTTACGCTTCGTATACCGCCTCCGGTCAACCCGCCAAAGAGCTCAGAGACCCTTTTGAGGAACATGAAGATTAGTCGGACTGGTAGACCTTCCTTCGCAAAATTAAAAAGGAAGGTCTCCAATCAACTTAAATTGCCTTATATTCATGATTTTGCTGATGTGGCGAAATCTGTTTTTTTGGTAAAATTGAAAAAGAAATAAGAAATTGAAATCGAAGAAATATTTTTATTTACCCTTGCTAGGTACTTTGGGGGGCTCCCGAAAGAAAATGGCGAAAAATATTATACCCAAAGTTGCTACCAACAGAAATGTGTAAACCAGTGCTTCCATGCATTCGGCCGTAATAGTGGTATTTCGGAGATATCTTTCATACTAATTGGGCTGGGAGAAACTTCTAGTTCCTTCAAATTTTCTTCTTTTCCCCGTTTGACTTTGATGTATTCAAAACTATTCGATGAAATTAATTTTTTAAGTTTTGACGAAGCAATTATTTCCTATTTTATAACTCAGTCAACTTTTGCAACTAACCTGAGAGAGAAAGATTAATCGAATAGGATAAATAAGGGAAAAAAATTTTGAACAGCTTGTCTTTTGGTACTTGGATCTCCCAACTTCTGAAATGCCCCGAATTCAACTTGGGCATCCAAGTCAGGGTCGATGCCAGCAAAAACGTCTCTAAACAAGGTTCTGGCACCGTGCCAAATGTGACCAAAGAAGAAAATGAGGGCAAACGTGGCGTGGCCGAAAGTGAACCAACCCCGTGGGCTACTTCTGAAAACACCATCGGATTTTAGAGTGGCGCGATCAAATTCGAAGATTTCACCTAATTGGGCGCGCCTAGCATATTTTTTAACCGTGGCTGGATCACTAAAACTAGCACCATCTAGTTCGCCACCGAAGAATTCTACGGTTACACCGACTTGCTCGACGCTATATTTTGATTCTGCCCGTCTAAACGGTACATCAGCTCTCACAACGCCCTCGCCATCTACCAAGACTACGGGAAATGTTTCGAAAAAAGTTGGCATACGGCGTACAAAAAGTTCATGGCCTTCCCTATCTTTGAAGACGGCATGGCCTAGCCAACCAACAGCTATCCCATCTCCGTTGTCCATTGCACCTGCTCTAAACAATCCGCCTTTGGCGGGGTTGTTACCAATGTAGTCGTAAAAAGCTAATTTTTCCGGAATCTTCGACCAAGCTTGGGATAGGCTTAGATTTTCGGCCTCACCTGATCGTATTCGCCTCTCTATTTCTTGTTGGAAGTACCCCTGATCCCACTGATAACGGGTGGGGCCAAACAATTCAACCGGAGTGGCGGCGGAGCCATACCACATGGTTCCGGAAACCACAAAAGCGGCAAAAAATACGGCAGCAATACTGCTGGACGATACGGTTTCGACATTTCCCATACGTAGAGCTTTGTATAACCGTTGGGGAGGGCGAACACTGAGGTGAAACAAACCCGCTAGTATGCCTAAAACTCCCGCAGCTATGTGGTGCGAAGCTATTCCGCCCGGTACAAATGGGTCGAAACCTTCGGCCCCCCAAGCTGGATCTATGGGTTCCACCTTTCCGGTTAATCCGTAAGGATCTGATACCCAAATACCGGGTCCAAACAAACCTGTTACGTGAAATGCCCCAAATGCAAAACAAAGTACTCCTGAAAGAAGTAGGTGGATTCCAAATATTTTTGGTAAATCCAAAGAGGGTTTTCCAGTTCGGTCATCGCGAAACAGATCCAGGTCCCAATACACCCAGTGCCAGATAGCGGCTAGAAATAGCAAACCAGATAGTATGATATGGGCCGCAGCTACTCCTTCGTAACTCCAGATACCCGCATCAGTTGCGGCATCCCCGGTGATGCTCCACCCTCCCCATGACTTCGTTATTCCAATGCGAGTCATAAATGGGATGACGAACATACCCTGCCTCCACATGGGATCAAGTACGGGATCTGATGGGTCAAAAACAGCTAGTTCGTATGAAGCCATTGAACCCGCCCAGCCAGAGACCAAGGCAGTATGCATCAGGTGCACGGAAATCAGACGACCGGGATCGTTTAACACGACGGTATGAACGCGATACCGAGGCAAACCCGTGAGAAACCCCTTTCTTGGATATTGGAGATGAGTGACCACTACGTAACTTTCTTGCAATATAGACTTGCATCACAAATTGTAAGTAGATGAGCTAATGTTGTATGAAATATACAAATCAATAATTTGGTTTGTGACTAGAAGCAGTTCTATTCTCCTGTTTTACCTACTTGTTTGTGTGAAACACGTGGTAATGTTAGGTAAACCGGTAACTTTTTTTTTTTCAGGAACAGATGAAGGCATGGATATTTTAGCATTTACGTGCTTTATATAACAATGTAGAGATTGGTCCCATCAGAGTCTGTTAATATCTGCAAAAAAGTACGATTTATCCCACCCACGTCGCTTCAGTCAAGCGTGTTATAATATGATGTAAGCCCTCCTTTGGCTTCTACGTCCCCAACTTGGAGGTAGTCACAATCTCCTTCGGTAGTTTTTATATGCCAATTGGTGTTCCAAAGGTACCCTTTCGTCTCCCTGGGGAAGAGGATGCGGCTCGGGTTGACGTATAGTGCGACTTGTCAGGTGCGTCGAGTCAGACGGAACCCGTTTCCATCATCTCTTACCCGATTGATTTGTCTCTATCTCGCTTGGAATTGACTAATCTATCAGTGGTCAAATGCGTGAGAAAAATCTGTCAATAGATTTGGTAGTCGCTAGAATCCACGGTTAGTTGAAATAAACAAATTGCTTAGGCTCCGGTTACTCAATCCCAAAAAGAAATTATAGCCAAAATGACTATGAAATGAAAACTGAAACAAAAAGAAATTTAAATAGATTTTTCTGTGAATATGTTACATTATGTTACATGAAATGTGGGAATAGATTAAGGGAAGTAAAACTATTTGTTCCGTATGTGCAAATGGCGGTCGGAACCCCACAACCTCCGGGGTAGAAGATGAACCTAAAGACTCTTTACATCAAAAGGACTCAATCACGAACGGAAATGCACTGGCGCAAGAGGAAAAAGTTAACACGCTGGAGTGAGTGAATTCGCCGATCACCAGTTATGAAGTGGTTCAGAATGTGCGAAAGCTGGGCCAGACAAACTTGAACCAAAAGCGTTAATATGGGTAAGATAAAAAACATGAAAAAAAAAATTTTCCCGTTAAACCCATTTCACGTGAAAGCTGGCGGAGCCGTATGTATCTAACGATACCTATACGGTTCTAGGGGGGGGGTCGATGAATTAGGGGTCGCGGAAACCTATCCCAATCAACCGCCTTTATCGGGAGAGACTTCTTTTTTCGGGTCAACAGGTCGATGACGAAATCGCCAATCAACTTATTGGTATCATGATGTATCTAAATGGGGAAGATCAAGCCAAGGATATGTACTCGTATGTAAATTCACCAGGTGGAGCGGTACTAGCCGGAATATCTGCTTACGACGCGATGCAATTCGTCGTACCAGACGTACATACCATTTGCATGGGACTAGCTGCTTCAATGGGATCCTCCATTTCGGCTGGGGGAGAAATTACCAGACGTATAGCACTACCTCACGCTTGGCGCCAATGATTTGTGCGGATTAGAATTTTGCCTTCGCCTAGTTGGGGTAACAATAGCATGGCAATTATTACTTGGTGATTCCTTCCATAAAAACCCAACTATGAAATAACGAAACGCTGAGTAGGTGGAGGTAAAGTGAATCGGAAGAAATTTTTTAATTTGTAGTAGATTCATTATAAATCGAAATCAATATATCCTAGCGTCACAAATTGCATGAAATATCGAATCTACATAATTTCTTAAACTTCGAATTTTTGTCTTATAGAAATAAGACATCAAGTTTTCAAAGAGTTAAGCGGTGCCAATTTCGTTGTCCATCGAGGGTATATATATAGCAAACTCTGGGATTGCTGGTGCGCCGCAGCAACCGAACCATCATAATACCTTTGAGAGAAAGGATGGTATGATCTTGTGATACTTTTCTCGCAGTATCGCAAGAAGGAGAGGCTTCACAACAGCGTAAATCTTTCTTCCAAAACGAGGATTTAATGTCTAACTACTGATTTGGACAGATTTTGTTGCCCCACCGGGAGTATAGCCGTATGCAGAAGAATTTGCTTGTACGGTTGGACTTAATCAGAGTCATCTAATTAGGGTAATGATTCATCAACCCGCCAGTTCATATTATGATGGACAAGCTGGGGAATGCGTTATGGAAGCAGAAGAAGCATCGAAACTCCGCGACTGCATAACCAAAGTCTACGCGCGAAGAACGGGTAAACCTTTATGGGTAATTTCTGGAGACATGGAGAGAGACGTTTTTCCGTCAGCAGAAGAAGCCCAAGATTACGGCGTTGCGGACCCTGTAGCGTTGGAAAACGCGTCAGCCTAAAGATTCGACGAGTAGGAAGTAACTGAGATTTACGAAAAATAAGTGAATCCCTCTTACTCAAAAAGTTTTTTCCGTAGTTTCACGTTTATTCGTTCAGCCAGCTATTAATCAATCCATTGAAAAAAAAAACGAAATCTTCGAAGTTTCTTTTCGTCTTTTGAGGAAAGGAATCCTGTAAAGATTGATTGTTAGATACCAAGACGTAGCAAATTTTCCCAAATGGTTGAGAATATTTTGAACCGAATAAAATCTCTGCGTCTTTGAACGTGCCAACAAATCAGCAACTTATTAGAAAAGCGAGACAACGGTTGAGGAGTGGGACGAAATCCCCCGCTCTTCGGGAATGCCCCCAACGGAGAGGTGTGTGTACTAGGGTGTATGTGTGACCTGTTCGGATCGGAAACCTAAGACATCAAGGGGTTGACTTTGTGAGATAATCCCCCAAATGAAATAGGGGTAAATCCATAATCCATCTGTTTCGATAAGAAATAGAAATTCGTGGTTTAAGTCGGTGCAAATCCGATCGTTTTGGTTTGGGACGGTAAGAACCAATCGATGATGATAAAGTTGAGTTATTAAGCGAAGCCAAGCGAATGATATCAACATCTATACCTATTTCGCCAATCCCGTTACGACGGCAATAAATGCGGGTCAGCTGTTCCGCCAATCTCCAGCGTAAAATACCGTTACTACACATATGATTTCTTTTGAAACAAATAAGAAATGGAAGTGAGAAAGCCCAACTTAATGGGATGAGTTAAATATTGGGGATCATGCGACCCGCCAGCAGCAATTTTGTTTTCCTTATCTTCGGAAAATCCTAGGCTCCGGTATATAGGGGGGACCCGGCTGCCATAAGAAGTTGACCACAGAAACATTGGAATCCGTAGTATTTCCGGTACAACGTACTGCTTACCGACAGATAAACAAGTAGACGGATGTAGGTGGGGTATCCAACCTGTACCGGAGTATTTGCGGGAGGGAAAGTCGGAGTAGCAAAAGCCGCCGGAATCTCTATTTACCACATCAGATAAAAAGACGGTAATTTGTCGTAGCCAACAAATTTACCGAGAATTGTGAAACAACTACCTGCGACTTTCCAGGAATTGAAAAGCGTGGCATGTCACTGCACATGGTGCAATTAAAATCTAAATCTATCTTTGAGATCTTTATCTATTCAGAGGGGTACGTTTCAGCGTAACAAAGCTTATCTATTTCTCCAAATTGATATTTTTAAATTGATATCTTTAAAGAGGAGATGTTGAAACGAAACTATTTGAGGGAGTAGCAGAGCCCAAGAATAAATGGATTTTTCAGACGAAAATATAATTTTCTGTGAGGCTATATTTATCACGACCAGAGTAAAACGGGGATCCATAGCTCGTAGATATCGCAAAAACATTCTCGATTTCGCATCCGGGTTTCGGGGGGCTCATCCAAGATTATTTAGAGCAGCGAACCAGCAAGAGAAAAGGGCATTAGCTTGCGCCTACGTAGATAGAAACAACCGGAAGAGGAAATTTCGTCGTCTGTGGATCACTCGGATTAATGCAGCAGCGCGGAAAAATGGAATCACGTACAGTTCGATGATTCACAATTTGTTTGGGAATCAAATTTTTCTGAATCGCAAGACACTCGCGCAAGTAGCTACTCCAGATGCTTACTGTTTTTCTAGGCTCGTACAAAAAATTAATAATGAGGAGGATTGACATGCGGCGGTAAGCCTCTCCGGATTAAACTAAACGGAGAGGCCCAAAATGGGGGACGGGTTAATCTGCGAATCTATCATACATAGGGAAAAAAAAAGAAAGAAGAAAAGACAAATGGAGGGACAGACTATCTCACAGACATCAGTTTGATTCAACTTGAAAAAATTCAGTCACATTTCTTTGGCAGGAGATTTTTAGTTGTCGAATTGAAAAATCCCTCAGAAGTCAATTTTCTGAAATTCTCTAATTTTCGTTATTTGAGAAGGGTAGCAAAGCCAAGATACGGGCTCTCTTTATAGAGATAGCTATCAGACGCTGTTGCTTGGAGGTTAATCTATTCATGCGTCTCGATAGGATTCTTCCCTGCTCACTGACGAATCGACGAAGTAGGCTCGTATTTTTGTAATCAATAGCTTCATCAGAGCGAATAGACGGGGAACGTCTACGGAGAGATCGTTTAAATTTATTCGTGATATTTTTTTGTGACTACCAATACAAATTAATATTAATTACTTACCAATTAATTAGGAATATTCTTCACTTTTTTAATTCTTTGTGGTAAGTATGTTTGTGGCAACAAACGCAAAATTTCTTCAATTCCAACCGAGTAGGTGTGTTGCGGCGATTCTTACGTGTAGTGTATCGAGAAGTACCCGTGGATTTGGATTTGTCGCCAGCCTCCTTGCAAGTACAGATTGTACACGCTAAAGCAGTGGTTACCCTCGCATCTTTACTTTTGGTCATAAAATCAATTGCATCATAATAAGATAAGATTTTTTTTTCTGAGGGGGAGGGTCACAAGTAGATCCAAATGCGTTTGAGCGGACTACTTGCAAAGTTTTAACAATTTAACAATAAGGTTTAAATTTTAGCTACCCTCCATCAATAACTCGGTTACGTGCTACTCGTTTTGCAAGACGTAAATTTACCCGATTTTCTCGCTTCGTCTGATCCCTTTATAGTTAGTACTTTAGTACTTTGGGTTAAAGAAACGGAAATAATAAAGCGTCTGGGAAGAAGCGATTAACTTCTATCAAGGAACCAGCTAACAAGCCAAACCATATTGCAGCTACGACAGGAGCCGTAGAAAGATATATTTTTACATGTTGCATCAAAAATTCTCCTTCTTTTAAAGTTTTTATTTATCTACCTCTTAGTCTTTATTCCTCTCCTATATCTTTTCTAATACTTCTAGAGAATCCATTATTTACAACTTGTCAATAAATTTTTATAAGGTAAAAACCGGTAACTTTGGAGTACTCAATATTAGTGGTACTAACACCCGCAATATCAATGAAAAATAAGACGAAATTATCAAAGAGTAAAAATTAACGGAGTTGTAAGAGACAACTATTTACCGGGAAGATAAATCTCACTTCTGTTGGTAGCCGGTATATGCAGCTACCAGTTATAATAAATTGAATGAAGTAGCATCGGATCGACGATACCGGTTGCGAATCGGGGTTAATAGGGATGTAACGCAGCTCGGTAGCGTGTTTGTTTTGGGTACAAAATGTCGCAGGTTCAAATCCCGTCATCCCTATTTTCGATCCATACACCAAGTTTCGAGGATAGGACTTCTCGTCCCATCAACTTTTTATGTATGAGGGAGGAAGAAATTCCTAACTCCTACTTTCATCCCCTTGGAGTGGGGATGGAGGCTGCGCCATTTTCATTTTCGGGGAAAAAATGACCCCGAAAATGAGGAGGGGACGCCCTTAGTTCAGTCCGGTAGAACGCGGGTCTCCAAAACCCGATGTCGTAGGTTCGAATCCTACAGGGCGTGCCTACCACCGCTTATCCAAGGATTACTTAATCTTAATATAAGTAATACGTGTCGAATGCAAAATACTAAAGAAATGGAAGCAACAAAATTGAAAATTGTTGTCGCCGAAGCAGCCCCTCATGTATGTTTCGTAGAAAAACCAATATTTTCAAACAGATACCGGAAATAATGAAATATCGGAGAATAAAAAAAGAATTTTTAGATGAATATTTTTCAATCTTTCCTTTCTTCTAAATCAACGTTTTGTTTGATGTTTGAGATACAACAATTTGGTAGATTCTACCGAATATCTAGTTGATCGCCGCGTCGATATTGTGGGTATGCAGTTACAAATAATCCAGCTAGGGTTATTGGAATCAAACCCAACACAATTCCCGATAGTGATGCTTCAACCATTCTAATTTATAGATATTTAGTGTAAGTACTTACCAAGCTTACCGAAGTGGATTTTCGCGCCAACCAGATAGCAATCGATAAGTGCAACGAATTAGTAGGCGCCAGAGGGGCCCCCTTTTTTGCCTCGCCCTCCTCCTCTATCTAGATTTTATATGATAATGGTAGGTCACAGAATCTGAATCTTGTTCAATCCAACAAATAGAACTAGGGTCAAAGTTGAAACAGACGTCAAAAAGGCGAAGTAGCTTAATAGAGTGGGCATAAATTTGAATACCAAATTATCTGACAGATGGGGTAGTAGACGATTTCTTTGAGTAGTTTATCATCCGAACCTACTGAATCAAAGTTGTTTACTTAAATTTGCTCAGTCGGGATTGATTAGTCCCACTTATTGGGGCGATCTGAACCCATCGATTTAGCTTATTTGGTACAATTATGTCTCACTTAGTTAAGTTATGAGGTAGGCAACCACATAGTATCTCCCGATCATTAATTAGTCGTTTAGTAGTTGCTGAAGAAGTCTTCCCTTTCTTCGGCAACTGCCCCCATCCCTGCCGAAGTGGTTATCTCCCTGGCCTACTAATACGCGTAGGCCTAGTTGAAATCAGTAATTGCTCGGACACGCCGAGAGACGGAGGCAGGCTGTAAGACGGAGCAGTAGAAGAGATCCTTGCGCCAGCAAGCCGCCGTACGGGTCTGAAGCCGTTTGAGGCTTTCTAGTCGGTTTGGTTTAGATGTAGACAACCCGAAAATGTCGTAAGTATCGGACACCTGGCTTGTGAGGTGCAAGTAACCTTGCCGCATCAGAGGCGGGCTAGCTATACTGAACCAGTATATTTTGGATATACCCTGGGTATATAGGTGACATTCTAATTTGGTTCAGTTCCCGTTCGAAAAGGTTTACTAGTGAATCCTGCATCTTTTACCCCTTTTCTCCTTCGGGAAACAATCCTTTTTAGTATTACAAGATAGATATAGATAGATACGGAGCTGAACATGTCTGGGAATACAGGAGAACGCCCCTTTGCTGACATCATTACTAGTATTTGATACTGGGTCATCCACAGCATTACTATACCCTCCCCGTTTATTGCAGGCTGGCCATCTGTCAGTACAGGTTTAGCTTACGATGTTTTCGGAAGCCCTCGCCCAAACGAATATCTCTCAGAGAGCCGACAAGAAATTCCCTTGGTAACTGGCCGCTTCGATTCGCTGGAACAGGTCGACGCATTCACCAAATTCTTTTAGGAGAGACCAATGGCTTTAGATAAAACTTATCCGATTTTCACTGTTAGGTGGTTAGCCGTTCACGGCTTAGCTGTCCCTACAGTTTTCTTTTTGGGGTCCATATCAGCTATGCAATTCATTCAAAGATAGTTTCTAGTGAGCTCCGAATTTACGACACAACCAAACCCAAATAAACAAAGTGTAGAATCGAATCGTACAAGCCTTTATCGGGGATTATTACTGATTTCCGTACTTGCCGTTCCATTTTCTAATTACTTTTTTAATTAGAAACTAAAAAGAATTGTCTGAAAAAGATCAAGATCCTAATTATTTGTGACTGTTCATGTCTCGAGTCGAGGCCGGATGATAAAGCCAAGAAAGTAAGGGGTAAGGAGGTGGCGCGGATGACAAATACCACTGGAAGGATTCCCTTGTGGCTGGTAGGTACTGTAGCCGGTACACTTGTGATAGGTTCGTTAGGCATATCCTCTTACGGAGCTTACTCGGGGTTGGGGTCGTCTCTTCGATAATACTAATTGCCGTATGATAAATAAAATTTAGCCGAATTCTACAAGCGAAGTTTCCGTTTTTTCTTCTCTTTTTATCTAAAGAAGGAGAAGAAAAAATCGGCTCAACCAAATATATCTATATTTAGTTAGAGATAGACGGATTAGTAATATATCGAATTGCAGCTGATTCGTCGACCGAACGTAGTAATGCTCAGCTTCATTGGTATTATAGGTATGCGACGACGACGCTTTTTTCGAGTAGACGGGTCGATCGATTCTTTAGGTAGGAAAAAATCGATCGAGGCTGAATGTGACAACTAGAACGAATAGTTCTTTCTACACCTCACCTTCAATAATCGTATAATTACTGGAACTGAAGAAGTTTAGTATTGCAGTTTGGAGGAGGTATTCTAGTTCGGGAAAGAAAATCAGTTTGACATAACCAGATCAACCAATAGGGTTTCGGGTACAACTTATATTTTGACAAACTAACAAGTGAAGTTTCTCTCTCTCGACTTGTATCTAATAGCAATCTTCCCGACTAGTCCTATCCTTATTTGTGGTCTACTTCCCCACCCGACGTCACATTTTCCGCGCCCCAGTTCAGACTTGATAGAGTCGAACTAGGGAACTGGTCGGTGAAGAAGTCATCCGATTGCGTCATAGAATACATGTGGGTGGCGTCAATGGTGTCGACGTCGTTGACGCCACCGACGAAGCCGAAGTCGACGCAACCAACACTCTCCGTGCGGCTACCAAATCAAAGCATTGACTAAAGAAAGAGAGAAAAGTAGAGATCTCTTTTTCCACACGCAGTGGTCAATCGGGTTATTTAGCCACGGGCGGGATAGCAGGAAACAGAAGGAGTAGGCAATCAGAAATTCATTTCTGCCAACTGCACTTTTTCAAACTGTTTTTTCTTAAGCACGAGAAAGATCTGTGCCAAGACAACCGATGCGAAAAAAGCTATGAGACCCTGAATACGCAAAGGGTCTTGGAGTACGATTTCAACCTCCCCCTGACCAAATCCGCCAACATTGGGGTTATTAGTCAATGGCTGATCGGCCTTCACGAACTCACCTTCTGAAACAATGAGCTCGAGGCCGGGAGGGACGGTATCAGTCGTTTCACGACTATCGGATGACTCTTCAATAGTGATTTCATACCCACCCCTTCCTTCTTTACGGACAACCCTCTTTATTTTCCCTGTTACTGAAGCGGTGTAGACCGTGTTGTTGCTTCTGCTCCCATCCGGGTAGATTTGTCCCCTCCCCCTATTCCCTCCGACATAAATGGGGTATTTCAGGAAATGAGCTTCTTTGTTAGTACCAGGGTCCGGTGAGATAATCGGAAATATGATTTCGCTGTATAATTTGCCCGGCACTGGTCCTACGACAACTATATTGTCTCTCCCAGGACGGTAACTCTGAAACGACAATTTTCCCAATTTCTCTCTCATTTCAACTGGAATGCGATTAGAAGGAGCCAATTTGAACCCTTCTGGTAGAATGAGGACGGCGCCGACATTCAATCCGCCCTTTTTCCCATTTGCGAGTACTTATTTTATCTACGTATCATAAGGAATCTTAACAACTGCTTCAAATACAGTATCGGGAAGAACAGATTGCGGGGCCTCGATATCCACAGGTTTCTTGGCTAGATGACAATTGGCGCACACAATACGCCCTGTAGCTTCTCGGGGATTCTCATAATTCTGTTGCGCAAGAATCGGATATGCATTTGATATAGGTGGACAGTTTAATTCACCAAAACCGATCGATACTGCGAGTGACAGAATCCAACACTTCTTCATCCAATTATTCGTAATTCTTCTTTGCATAGATTGATTGTTAGTTTCAAGTCTTTGTACAAACGGGTCATGTGTCGACGCCGCTTGGTAACAAATAATTTTCTCTTGTTCCAATTCTTTCTTCTGTTATAATCTTTCGATCATTCCTAGCAGATGACGAAGAGGGGGGGGGGGTGCGAATAACCCAAATCGGTAAACTAGTCTAGCCTACTAGATGCAAATTCGGAGAAGTGGTTGTCATCCACTCATTGTATGATAAGTTGCTACAATCGAGGGAGATGTGCGATTCAAATGACGGAAAATCCAATATTTGGATACCGTATCTAAAATAACTGGAAAGGTTGAGACGAGGCGGGAAATTACATATTTATTGGGAATTAAGCCAAAATGTTCGGAGAGAGAACCTATGACTATTTCCCAACCATGGGGCGAGTGGAACCCTACACATAAATCAGTTAGCAAGAGAATGGAAAACGCTTTCATCGTGTCACTCAAACTATAAAATGACTCCTGAATCCGGGAATTTGAAACTGCAAGTCTCTTTCGACCCGTTATAAAAAATAAAGCTGGGGTAACGATACCAATTACATCGGTTATTAGCTGTAGCAGTAGCTGAATATTCAGTTCGTTATACATTATTGCCAATTGAGTAGTCTCGTCATATGCATTTGCATCGTAATTTTGCAACTGCGTATCTGCCAAATGTTCAGTCGCGTCATCTAACCAGAGCAATGCTTCTATTTCTCGGAGCTGTTTCAGAGCCTTTTCCTCTTGAAAGGGGTTGATAAATACCTGGGTTTGAATAATGTTCCACCAACCCCTAATCCAAGACTCTAGAAACCAATTTTTGAAACTGATTGGAATCGTGAGGGGTAGAAGCAGAAAACACCCAACAAATTGGAGGGAAACTAATGCTTGGTTTTTAGCTAAGTCGAAATCATTATGTACTAACACACCTGATTGATTTATCAATTCCGCCCTGAACCTGGATAAAGTGCGAGTTACAGACCGAGGCACCAAACTAATTGACTCATAGGGTGACGGAAAATTTGCTGATTCGCAGTTAGAGGATTTCTCAGTCACTTTTTTGGTAGTTTGAAATGGAAGAAAGTTTACGGAACGACGTGCTCTCTTGGCATCAAATTCGTTTGAAGTCGCTTCAATCCAAGCTAATTTCCTATTTATTTTTTCTATGTCATTCAACTTGTGAGAAACACATCCTTTTTTAAAAGGAAAATCATTTTCCAGTTTATCTTCTGATAAACTAACCATTTCTTCTCGTTTATTGATCGTTTCCCCATTCGTGTAACGATTTTGACGAGATTTTAGACATACATCTTGAAAAAGCGAAGTATCTGGAAGGTTCGGCGAAGATATATTCAAATAATTTTTCGACAAAAAATTGTTTGTACGACGGCACCCAATCGGAAACAATCCGAGGAGCTTTGTCCCGAAAGTGAGTCTCAGGTCTTTTTCCATTCCCAAAATAGATAAGCTAAATTTGTGTTCCAAGAGACTGCAATATATTAGATATCTAGATTTCTTGGATACCGTGTTTGTGAGCGCCATCGTGGCCCTCGACAACTCTTCTGGTGTTGAGGGGGATGATTCCATTCGCACGAGAAGCGAGGAGTCCTTTATCTCTACTAAGGGCTGTAGTTGCTTGCTAGCCTCATAAGCTCTATCCGAGGAACGATGTGGGGTACTAAGAAGCTGTCGAAGAATTCTTCGTTTCCGGTAATGTAATCGCATATATTAACTGTAACTATCTATCAATCAGGAGAAGGAAAGAAGCGAGGTACGAGACTAATCAGATGAGTTGTTGTAATTGGGATATCCCTTCTTTTCCTTGCTTTGGACCCCCCCCCTCAAACTTTTTTTTTTTCGCAGCTCCAGTAGCCTCGCATCTCTTCGCAAATCATCCAGTTATAAAATTTAGTAAATTTTAAAAACCTTCAATTGATACACGCGGAAAACGAGCAGGTTCGGCGGCTTTTTCTTCCATATCTCCCAGGGTTGAATCTTCACCGATCCTAGTTAGTGGAATATTTTGCCGACCCTTAACTTTCAGGTAGAGAATCCGACGTGGATAAAAGCCTTCCCTACTTTCCAATCCAACCGCTTCTACATCTTTTAGTACAAGTCGAATATGGATGCGGCGATTCTTTCCGGGAAAGCCCCACCGAAAGATGGAAGAAAACCCTTCTCGCTTATCAAACAAATTGTATCCGCCCCCTACGTTCCGAAACGCAGTACACCACAGATACAGCCCAAGAAAGAGGCCTGCAGTCCCGTAAAAACACATTACAGCACCCTGTGGGATAAAAACAATGTGTTCGGATGAAAGTCCGGGGATCAGATCTTCCCCGACACAGCTAGAAAATCCCACCAGTAGAAAACCGGTTGCGCCGCAGACTAGGATACAGGCCCAACACGAGTTCGCAAATGTACGGGAGCCTTTTATGAAATCTACTTGGATCCATTTGGAGCGGCAATTCATTACTATTTCCTCACAGATTGTATAATAGATGGATTAGCCATTTTGTCATCAATTTTGTTTTCTCTATTTTTTTCCCAGTCCATTACTTCCGTTTATTTCTGATTCATTCGCGTTTAATAATAAAGTACCAAAATGGGGTTTAAGCTTATGGGTTGTGGTTGTTGTCTACACGTATCTCATCCTAGGAACGAATAATCAATCTATATCTCATCTCTACATGAAATGAGAATGAGACATAGATTGATTGGAACAGCATCTTTTCTCGAGCTTGTTGAGACAAGGATAACCACCAAGAAAAAGGGAATCCATCTTGATTAGGTATTAGCTGAGACTGGAGTTCGAATTCAATTGGTATCATAAAGTCACCGAGCGGTTTACTCCGTCTCCAAAAAATGAAGAAAAAAATAAATTATAGGATTTCGTCCCGCTCTATATACAGAAATGAAATAGCCATTGTAACTGCTGGAAAGACCAAACCGACTAGGGGTACAAAAATAGAGGGTAGATGGGATGCTGCCATAATAAAATTACCTCAACTACAACAAATAAAGGAAGAAATTTATTTATACAACAATATATGTCCATTTCACTCTTCTTTCTAATATTTAATGATATTCCTTTTGTTCTATAAAGAAAAGGGGTTTCCAGGCTTCCAGCAAAATAATATAATTTGGATTTCTCATTTTCTGGGGTTTATCGGGGAGGGAACGAGTACGCCGCCACCCAAATATCCGAGAAATTTATTGTCGTACAAGAAGAAACGGAAGTAACAATTGTCTTCTCGTTTATTGATAAAGGGGTAAGACGTGGTTGACTTAGAAATACGAACAATAAAATTCAGAGCGAATTCAATTTTTTTTTTTTTTTATAATTTATAAGGAGCTGATGAATAAAGCTCAGATATTTCCCCCAAAACACCCTTCGAGAGATTACGTGGAACGATCGAATCGAGTAGCCCATTATCAAATAGAGATTCAGCTGCTTGAAAACCATCAGGTATCTTTTGACGCGATGTTTATTCAATTACCCTTTTACCGGCGAATGCTATATAAGCCTTGGGTTCAGCAATAATTATATCCCCCAACATGCCAAAGCTAGCAGTGACGCCCCCTGTGGTTGGATAGGTAAGAATCGATATATGAAGTAATTTCTTTTGAACTTGATGAATTTGCAAGACGGAAGAAATTTTAGCCATTTGCATCAAGCTCAACGTTCCTTCCTGCGTACGCGCTCCCCCAGAGGCACAGATTAAGACCAATGGCGAAGACTTGTCCGTGGCATATTCGATTAAGCGAGTAATCTTTTCACCCACAACGGAACCCATACTTCCCCCCATGAAGTGGAAGTCCATAACACCAAGTGCAATAGGTGTTCCACTTAGATACCCTATACCTGTTTGAACAGCATCGGTTAGACCCGTTTTTTCCTGAGAAGTAGCTACGCGATTCTGGTGGGAATCCTCGTCGGAAAAATCTAAAACATCTTTTGCAGTCATGTCCTCATCCATGGGAATCCATGTGTCGCGATCAGTCAAAAGTTCGATCCTTTCCATACTATTCATTGAAAGATGGTAACCGCGTTCCTCACAAACACTTTTATTCCGTCTCAAAAATTTCACATGAAGCATGTTTCCGCAGTTATCACGTCGAGCCCGTAACCCTCTATTCGTATTCGTGTTAACACTTATCCGTTTCTCTCTTTCTTTTTCAATTGAGATAGAGCCTCTCGTAGCTTCTTCTGGGAAAGCTCCAATCAATCCACCAAATTTGCGCTTATCTTCAAACCAATTTGTTACAGACGTAAAAATCTCCTCATCTGTTGTTTTCCTTTAACCCGTGGAAAAAATGAAATTTAAATAGATTTCTTGTGACATGACGAACTCTTCCTCCAATTCAGGTAGGTATCAACAAATCGGGACCGAATCCAAGTTCATCGACCCAATAAATAATTGGCAATTGACTAGTTATCTAGCAAATCAATCATATTGTAGGTATTTAATTTATATTATCCAACAAAACAGACGAAGCAATATGCTGCGGAAATAGATACGATAAGGGTGTCTCTAATTTCTAACAAAGTGTTGAGTTTAACTTTAGACTACTCGTTCGTATTTCGTAATTTTGCAATACGAGTTGGTAGGGATTCGAACCCTCGGACTCACATTTCGGGACTATGTGCTTCTCAGTTTCCATCATTCATTAACCAACCTTGATACGTATCGCGTATTAGGAGTATCGGGATAATTAACCCTTTCCCAATACTCCCGGTACGTCTGACAACTGTTGTGGAACAGATGTCAGTAGGAAATAGTTATGGAAATCAAAATTTATTTACAACGTATCAATTGTTTCAAATTCAAATTTGATTGCTTTCCATATCTCGCATGCGGCAGCCAATTCCGGACTCCACTTACTAGCTTCACGAATAATTTCATTACCTTCACGAGCGAGATCACGACCCTCATTACGAGCCTGTACGCAAGCTTCTAGTGCGACTCGGTTAGCTACGGCACCGGGTGCATTCCCCCAAGGATGTCCCAAGGTCCCTCCGCCGAACTGTAAGACAGAGTCGTCTCCAAAGATTTCGGTTAGAGCGGGCATGTGCCAGACATGGATACCCCCCGAAGCTACGGGGAGTACACCCGGCATAGATACCCAATCTTGTGTGAAATAGATACCACGGCTACGATCTTTCTCAATGTAATCGTCGCGAAGTAAATCGACGAAACCCAAGGTGACTTCTCGTTCCCCTTCTAGTTTGCCTACTACAGTTCCGGCGTGTATATGATCTCCACCGGACATGCGTAATGCTTTGGCCAATACACGAAAATGTATGCCGTGATTTCGTTGTCTATCGATCACAGCATGCATCGCGCGGTGAATGTGAAGAAGCAGTCCATTGTCTCTACGATAAAAAGCTAAGCTGGTATTTGCGGTAAACCCTCCGGTCAGGTAGTCATGCATGACTATTGGTGCACCCAACTCTCTGGCAAAAGCAGCTCTCTTCAACATTTCCTCACACGTACCTGCAGTAGCATTTAAGTAATGCCCCTTGATTTCGCCTGTTTCAGCCTGGGACTTGAAAAGAGCTTCTGCTACGAATAGGAAGCGATCTCTCCAACGCATGAATGGCTGCGAATTTACGTTTTCATCATCTTTTGTAAAATCAAGTCCACCACGAAGGCATTCATAGACGGCCCTACCATAATTCTTAGCAGACAGACCTAATTTTGGCTTGATTGTACATCCCAGTAAGGGACGTCCATATTTGTTCAGTTTATCCCTTTCGACCTGAATACCATGAGGCGGTCCAATGAAAGTTTTAGAATAAGCAGGAGGGATTCGAAGGTCTTCCAAGCGTAGGGCGCGTAGAGCCTTAAATCCGAAAACATTACCTACAATAGAGGTGAACAAATTGGTGACAGAACCTTCTTCGAATAGATCCAAGGGATAAGCTACATACGCAATATACTGGTTTTCTTCTCCAGCGACGGGTTCGATGTCATAGCATCGGCCCTTGTAACGGTCGAGACTGGTCAACCCATCTGTCCATACAGTGGTCCACGTACCCGTGGAGGATTCCGCAGCTACCGCAGCTCCGGCTTCCTCAGCTGGTACCCCGGGTTGCGGGGTCATTCGGAAGGCTGCTAAAATGTCGGTTTCTTTGGTTTTGTATTCAGGGGTATAGTAGGTCAGTCGGTAATCTTTGACACCAGCTTTGAATCCAACGCCTGCTTTAGTCTCCGTTTGTGGTGACATGGGTTTGCTCCTCCCTGTGACTAAATTAGTAAATCTTGCAAAAATGAGATCTGCTCGGCATGGGTAGAGTATTTCGACGTGAAACGCAAAGTAGGTAGAATTCAACCCGCGCGTGATAGATATACCTGTCAAAACTCCATTTCAAGCATGGAACATTATCATTTTATACCGCGTCTGACGCGGGGTGCAACTAATCAACCTGTTTTCTTACAGAAACTGCTTAAGAAGCAGCATCCTGCCTCATCCCAATACATTGACTCGGGAATCTCTTCGTGGTTAGACTGGTCGATAGAATACGAGCTAAATAATTGCCAATCTCTCGCGTTTGATGGTCAATTTTATTTGAAAAATGGCAGAACGCGTACCCCAACAAAGAAGATTCAGCGAATAGAGCGCAGATTTCATCAGTCTATTGATCGTGTACAAAACAAATAATAAGTCTGCTTCATGTGCGACTAATCCCCCCCCCATTTTATTTATCTATAGCTACATCTACAAAACGAATTTAAATAAAGGGGAGTGAGTGGGGAGGGAGCGATTGATTCCTTCTTTCCCATGGACCACTCAACGATGAAATACCACATAATTCCATCGATTCAGTAATCAATTAAAGATAATACACCGAAATAGTATAGTTACGAAAACCGGTTCTCTCTCTTTCGAAATTTCTGAATTGGTGGAAAAAAACGTGGGCTACATCACTCAGATCATTGGACCAGTGTTGGATGTGGCTTCCTCGCCGGGGAAAATGCCCAATATCTACAACTCACTAATAGTCAAGGGACAAAATCCAGCAGGTCAGGAGATTAATGTTACTTGTGAGGTCCAACAATTATTAGGTAACAATGAAGTGAGAGCTGCAGCTACGAGTGCCACAGACGGTTTGATGAGAGGTATGGGTGCTGTTGATACGGGAGCCCCCCTTAGTGTTCCCGTTGGTGAAACTACTCTTGGACGAATATCTAATGTCCTCGGCGAACCCGTAGATAATTTGGGTCCTGTGCGAAGTAGTACGACATTTCCTATTCACAGGTCCGCCCCGGCATTTACCCAGTTGGATACCAAATTATCGATTTTCGAAACAGGTATAAAAGTTGTCGATCTCTTGGCTCCGTATCGGAGAGGCGGGAAAATCGGGTTATTTGGTGGGGCTGGAGTTGGAAAGACGGTTCTTATTACGGAATCAATTAACAATATTGCGAAAGCTCATGGAGGTGTATCCGTATCTGGCGGAGTAGGAGAACGTACACGTGAAGGTAACGACCTTTACATGGAAATGAAGGAATCAAAAGTTATTAATGAACAAAATATTTCGGAATCAAAGGTGGCTCTGGTTTATGGTCAGATGAATGAACCACCGGGAGCTCGTATGAGAGTTGGCTCAACTGCTCTAACAATGGCGGAATACTTTCGAGACGTTAACAAACAAGATGTACTCCTATTTATCGACAATATTTTTCGCTTCGTCCAGGCGGGATCGGAGGTCTCGGCATTACTGGGTAGGATGCCTTCCGCCGTGGGTTATCAACCGACCCTTGGTACAGAAATGGGATCGTCGCAGGAGAGAATTACTTCCACCAAGGAGGGATCAATAACTTCCATTCAAGCTGTTTACGTACCTGCCGATGATTTGACTGACCCGGCTCCCGCCACGACATCTGCACACTTAGACGCTACTACTGTGCTTTCGAGGGGATTAGCAGCGAAGGGTATTTATCCAGCCGTAGACCCGCTGGATTCGACTTCGACTATGTTACAGCCTTGGATCGTGGGTGAGGAGCATTACGACACAGCACAGGGAGTTAAGCAGACTTTGCAACGTTACAAGGAACTTCAAGATATTATAGCTATTCTCGGGCTAGACGAGTTATCCGAAGAAGATCGCTTGACGGTAGCTAGAGCTCGAAAAATAGAACGTTTTTTATCACAACCCTTTTTTGTAGCAGAAGTTTTCACCGGCTCTCCGGGTAAGTACGTCAGTTTATTAGAAACCATTAAGGGATTTCAAATGATTCTTCCTGGAGAGTTGGATAATCTCCCTGAACAAGCTTTTTACTTAGTTGGCAATATCGACGAAGCCACTGCAAAAGCTGCGGCTTTACAAGTGGAGGGTCAATAAGAGAGATGGTATTGAATCTTCGCGTAATGGCTCCTAATCGAATAGTTTGGAATTCCGAGGTTTGGGAAATCGTTTCATCCACCAATAGTGGTCAGGTTGGTATACTACCCAATCATGCGCCACTTCTTACAGCTTTGGATATGGGAGTTTCGAAAATACGTCATGATGGACAGTGGTCTTCAATGGCACTGATGGGCGGCTTCGCCACGATAGATAACAATCAGGTAACAATATTAGTTAACGAAGCGGAAAAAGCTACCGAAATCGATCCCGACGAAGCTCGAAGAACTTTCCAGATGGCTCAGGCTGACTCAGCTAAAGCGGAAGGCAAGAAGAGAGTAATAGAAGCCAACTCAGCTTTCAAAAGAGCGAAAGCCAGACTAGAAGCTTCAGATGCGGCTTGACTTGTTTCTTTTCTTCCGGGCCCAAAAAAACCAAGTTATTTGGTAGTTTCAAGGTGATACTATCACGCTATGCGCAAAAACCCATTTTATATGCAGTAAAACTTATTAGATACCAATTTAATCCTCACGGTATCTAGTAAGTGTTACCTACTATTGGATTCGAACCAATGACTCTCGCCGTATGAAAGCGATACTCTAACCGCTGAGTCAAGTAGGCTGCCGCCGATTTGTCCTACATTACTTTCTATACCTCCATTTATGGAGGCGTATGACTTACATATAGATACTTCTATTATACCCGAAAGAATAGCTAGACACAACTGCATGTTTTACTACTTAAGAAATATTTGATCCCATATATATATATATATATTGTTTTCTCCAAACCGATTCATTAAATTGACAGAAATTAATTGATGCCGATGCAATTCTTTCATATACGATCAAATGAATCAAGGGCTATAGATCAGCGGTGGAGTGACTTGTCTAAACGTGCACCGATGTTTTTTCTTCAGAAGATTTGCCAAAATCGATCGATTCGTGCAAAACTCTGTATGATAGTTCTCCGTCTTCTTCAAAATTAAAAATACGAAATAAAAGTAGCATGACAGATGGATTGAACAAAAGAAGTCAATCCCTAGAAGTTGATATGGTGGATAAGTAGTTTACCCGACGCTAGAAGTGGTGGGGACGACGCGAAGACCCAGGTGAGATCTCTTCTTCATCTCACGAACTTTCGGGTGGGGAAAGAAAGTGTTGCACATCCCCTTTAAGCGGCAGGGAGTATTTGATATCGCGAGGTGGACCTGTATTCCTAAAGGCAAACCTGTGTCAACACGAAGTGATCTTCTCAAGATACTTCGGGATTGCTTGACTTATTGCTTTTTCCCTACGTAGGGGTTGGCGCATCAGCAATTGTTTGTTTTTGCCAATTAAATTGGGGAGCAACCGGTAAGGGGGGAGAGCCCTATGCCATGGAAGCAGCATGTTGGGTTTGCTAAGCAATTCGGGAACGTCTTTTTATATTCCGATGTGCATGACCCAGAGTGTCTACGGTTTGAATCCGTATAGTCCTAACTTGGTAGGAGAAAAAGAGTAGGAGGTCGCCGGCACACCGTATGTCCGCCCAATCAATCTAAGTTGTCTATTTAAGTGACTATATTATTACATCTGAAATATCGAGCTTTTCTTTTTCTATTAAAAAATATATATATATATGTCAGTTCCTTGATGCAGTTAATCACTAACTGAATCGGAAAAATGTACAGGCAATCTGTTGAAATTTACGAATCACTCGATTTTCCCATTAGAAATCCGACATTGCCATTCTCAAAAATAGGAAGCTAACACTTTTTTCTTTACGTCTCATTATCGATGGGATAACTACCGGTATAACCAAGCCAAAAATTGAATTCACTTCCCCAAAGGAGTTATACGTGCCAAACCCGTTGCGACGTAGCGAGACAATAGTTATTTACCAACCCGTCAACCTTATCGTAATCGTAGCATAGGTCGACAACATTTCGTTTAGCTCCAAGTCTATGAACTAAATTAGGAAATTGAGACAAAACAAAGGGGGTATGCAAATGTTTCTGCTCCACCAATATGACTCTTTCTGGATTTTTCTGCTAGTATCTATATCTATTCCCTATTTAGCTTTTTCGATTCCCGGATTTATTGCTCCCACCCGAGAAGGACCGGAGAAGTTAACGAGTTACGAGTCGGGCATTGAGCCGAAGGGAAATACTTGGATTCGATTTCAGATACGTTATTACATGTTTGCTTTGGTTTTCGCGGTCTCCGATGTCGAAACCGTATTTCTCTATCCCTGGGCTGTATCTTTCAGAGAGTTGGGACTCTTTGCTTTCATCGAAGTGATCATCTTCATCTTCATATTAGTAGTTGGTTTGGTTCACGCATGGCGAAAAGGAGCATCGGAATGGTGTCAACTTCCAAATATTCGGGTGAAGGTGGTGGAGAGGGAGTCGAACCCCGCGGTGTAGATATCCCCCTCAATTCGGTGGAGCCCCCCCTCCCCGAATGGGGTGTGTCAAATTCAATTTTTTTAGCTAATATAAGTGATTTCTCCAACTGGTCCAGACTTTCCAGTCTGTGGCCACTTCTCTACGGCACCAGCTGCTGTTTCATCGAATTTGCCTCCCTAATTGGTTCACGATTTGATTTTGACCGATACGGCCTAGTACCCAGATCCAGTCCTAGACAGGCAGACCTAGTTGTTACCGCCGGCACTGTAACCATGAAGATGGCTCCGTCCCTTGTACGACTCTACGAGCAAATGCCTGATCCGAAGTATGTAATCGCTATGGGAGCTTGCACTATTACAGGGGGCATGTTTAGCACAGATTCCTACAGCACTGTCCGCGGGGTAGACAAATTAATTCCCGTTGATATCTATTTGCCGGGTTGCCCACCCAAACCTGAAGCTATTATCGATGCCGTAACAAAACTCCGTAAGAAAATTGCTAGAGGAAGTTTTGTAGATCGGGCTTTCCGTCCCACCCGAACGAGATACCCCAGTCTAAATCATCGATTTCGTTTTGTACCTAGCACCCATATAGGTGAATATAACCAAGAATTAACTAATTGTAATACAAAGCTCTTATCAAATACTTTCTCGGAAAACTTTCAAAAGTTTAAAGATAGGTCAAAAGTTTAAAGATAGGTTTAAAAAATAAATATAAGAAGTAGGCAAATAACTAGATTTTATTTCATACATGGATAAAGAAAAGAAGAGGTATTAGCCAATATGAACACCGTCCCTAAAGATAAGTTCAATATCGAGACGCGGGGTCGACTATCCGCTTGGTCAGCTAGACATAAGTTTTCCCATCGACCTCTGGGTTATGATTACAGGGGTGTCGAGACTTTGCAAGTCAAATCGGAGGAGTGGTTATCCGTAGCTGTCGCCCCATACGCTTACGGTTTCAATTACCTGCGCTCTCAATGTGCCTACGACTCGGCACCGGGAGGATCTTTAGTCAGTGTATATCATCTGACACAGATGCGAGATCAGCTAGATCAACCCGAGGAAGTGTGTACAAAAATTTCTGTTCCAAGAAAAAACCCTAGAATACCTTCGGTTTACTGGGTTTGGAAAAGCTCCGATCTCCAAGAACGTGAATCCTATGATATGTTGGGAATAATCCATCAGGGTCATCCGCACCTTAGGCGTATACTCATGCCTGAAAGTTGGATAGGGTGGCCTTTACGCAAAGATTACGTCGTACCCAACTTCTATGAGTTACAGGATGCCTATTAATTTGTATAGAAGTGAAAAAAAAATCAGTCTTATCTGAGAAATTACTTCCCGATCCGCCGCTGACGTATAATTTTTCTCGAAACTGTTTATGGTTACAAGGACTCTAGGGTGACCCACCCAGTTTCCAAGATATTTCCTGGTTTTTGGTTAGCTTAGTCTCCTCTTTCAGGGCTGATCGATTTTTCATAACCGATCAGAAATCAGAACCGGTTTGGTTTATCTCCCAAACCATTTAGATGCCAAGAACCAGACTTGAACTGGTGACACGAGGATTTTCAGTCCTCTGCTCTACCGACTGAGCTATCTCGGCCGACTCATTTACGGGTAAGACTCAATGGAAAATGAAGTATATCTCCCACCTCCAGCTTTTCGCCTAGTCAAACCATTGATCTCGCCTCTATCGATCTGTTTAGTAAAATATCGCTTCTAGTAAATAAAGTCTGGGGCGGGGGGGAGGGGCTCAATTGAGCCATTCATGTATATTAAAAGCCTGAATGGCTCACTTGTGAAGTGTCTTGGAAAGACCAAAGAAAGAGAAAATTGAAATGGTTTCCGTATTTTGCTTCCGAACCAATTGTGTGAATCCAAACAACTCGAAATGAGTCAATTGAAGTGTCTCGTTGGGGATAGAGGGAGTCGAACCCTCACGGTCCTGTGAAACCAACGGATTTTCGTCCTACTGCAACTTGCGCCGCCACTTCTTACTTTCTTTATTAGGTGCGTAGAATAGGACTCTACCTTCATTCGCAAGAGTATTAGTTTTCGTACCGGCTCGCTTGTTGGATAATTTTTCATTTAAATAGAGTAGGATCCCACAACAGGTAAGAGAAGAATATGCGGACTAGCTGCGGTGGAAGGAGTCTACCCGGTGTTGCATTACTAAGTGCGAAGATAATTTCGTGAATGAAAGCTGGCCCCAAACCGAGGGGTCTGCGTCCAAATAGGAAGAAGTTGAAATTTCATTTCTTTACCAGGTCTCAGTCTTATACTTCTATGTCTTACCTCATGCAGTTAACCACGGAAAGCAGTTAGATATTCAGTTATTTCGAGAACTAGTAACTAACAGACTGCTCGTTGGAATGGCCTCCGTCGAGTCTCTGTACCTATCTTGCCTCATCATCCGAAATTCATTTGACATTTGAATAATACAAGATTTGGCTCAGGATTGCCCGATAAATAGTCCCAGGTTCCCCTGAATCTGAAGGCTGCCACTTGATACGTCTCCATACCCAGGCTCAATCTGGTTGAGTCCGCTGCGTCTACCATTCCGCCATATCCCCACCCTTCAGGCCCCAACGAACTGGTGAAAAAAGATAGATAACCACATACGTGCGCGCGAAAACTTCTGGTGTGCCTACACCTACCAATCCGCTTACCCTAGGCGGACTCCTTCTTGTCTACCCCTAATTTGAAATAGTCCAGAATCATGACATAATTTGTCCACACATTTTTTTGGGATTTAGTAGGCTTCCAACTAAGAAGGAAAGAGACAATTTTTTATCCTCCACAATCTCGCACTTCAAGTGGAGAAATGCATGTAATTCCACTTGTCGACGACAAGTTAATTGTTTACCAAAAGTTAAGTTTCTATTATAGAAGTATATATGAATGCACTACTTGAAGCAATATATTCGTCAATCAATTTAATTTTTTTTTCCCGAAATTTTTATGTAAATGGATATGCTATAACGTATTTATTTGGCGTTATGAATCGCTAGCAGCTTTTGTCTATCTCCCTCACCTCTTTTTCAATTGTTGATAACAAATTGAATATTTCCACTACTCATATGTTATGATTGTCGCAGATATCAATCCTGACTGACTTTTATTTCCTTCGCTAGCAGTGAGGTGGTATCTCCGTGTTGATCCCATAAGTTTTTTCCCCAACTATAAAACGTCTACAGAAAAGGAGTTTTCACGTCTCGCTACCGAGGACCTCGTTTGAAAATGATACGTCGTCTAAAGAATTTACCAGGGTTTACAGGTAAGGCTAAAACACCTAACTTGGGAGAATTTCGAGTTGCTACCGACCAATCGGCTTCGAGAAAAATATCTCAATTCTGTGTGCGTTTGGAGGCCAAACAGAGATTACGTTTTAATTATGGATTAACAGAACGCTAACTACTGAAATACGTACGTATCGCTAGAAAAACTAAGGGTTCAACGGGCCAAGTACCGCTGCAATTACTTGAGATGCGTCTAGATAATATTATTTTTAACTTAGGTATGGCTTCCACAATTCCTGCCGCTAGACAGTTAGTTAGTCACAGACATATTTTGGTGAACAGTCGTATTGTAGATATACCAAGCTATCGCTGTAAGCCGAAAGATATTATTACTGTTCGAAATCGACTAACTTCCTGTAACGCGTCGAGGGGTGAGTCTCCCAGAGGGGACAAAACACCGGATCACTTGACCGTCTCCCTATCGGAAGGCAACAGGCCAACAGGATTGGTGAATCATGTTGCCAATCGAGAATCCGTCAATTTGGATATAAATGAATTGTTAGTTGTTGAGTATTACTCCCGAAAAGCTTGACAATCATTCATCAAATTTTTAATTTAATCAAATAATTTAATTTGGAGGTCTCTACAATGGAAACCCGAGCAAAGTACTTGGGCTGATGAATTAAAAAAAAAAAGATTATTCAGAAAAGGAAATAGCAGAAGTCTATTCGTCTAGTTTGTTACTTTTTTCGAGCAGAAATTAACTTATAATTTTTTGCCTCAGAGATAGATACTTTAGTTTTGATTTTGATTTTGATCAATTTAATTTGGTACGCGGCGAATTATCCGAGTCACCGGTCCACGTCACTTAAGCGAAATTCCTAATCAATCAACGTATTGCCAACTCTTACTGCTTCTACTGAGAGGGTCCTCCACTTTTTTTTTTTCAGACGGCTTGGTTTGAAACCCCGACTCCAGCCTGTCTCTCTGGAATCGGCAATTTAACTAGATTTCGATAGAGAAAAAAATAAAGATAACCTTGGAGAGGTAAAAATAGAGAAAGGAAAGGGAGGGATTCGAACCCTCGGTAGCTAAAAATCTACTTAGCATTTCCGGTGCTACGCCTTAAACCGCTCGGCCACCCTTCCTGAGGTTCATCAATTGAAATATTCAACATATTTTAGGAATTTAGATAAGAAAGTGACAAGTGACTTACGGATAGTAGTTAGCTACAACTTTTTTTTTTTGAAATACGAATCAAACGGGAATAAAATATTCAACGTGACTTGTCACTTCACTAATTTTCCCTTCTATTCTATATTATTGTATCGGCCAAGCATACTTTCTTTTTTGCAATCTCAATTGATGTACTAATAATAAGTGGAGCGCAAAAGAAAAACAAGGAGTCGAAATTGATTACGCCTAGATCTCAGAGAAATGACAACTTTATCGACAAAACTTTCACAATTCTAGCGGATATTTCGTTGCAAATCTTACCTACCACTAAGAGAGAGAGGGAAGCTTCTACATACTACAGGGATGGTGCGATTCGATGAGGCAAGCAATTTACCATTATTCAATATAAATTGAGTAAATTACAGCTTTGATAAGACCATAGTTTATAGAGGTGTGTTTCGATTGCCAAACAAACCCTTCGGTCGCGTATCCACGATTGATGCAGCCTCGGAAGCTACAGTTCCCACTTTCCACGGATTTTGATATCAAGCAAGCAAGAGGTTAAATCCATAATTTGATGTGTAATACATGGTAATTTTATGGGTAAGCACGGATAGGGGGCGGGCACCACGTGGAGGAATCGGCAATACAAAATCTCCGGCAATTTTTGGTTTCGACAGATGACAGATATCGGCCGTTCTCGATACGAAGTCGCGGTAACGACCAATAGCGATTGGGGCGGCAAACATCCATCCCGTTTGCAGCTTGGATACCCCTAAAATCATCGGAGATTGCTGAAGTGAATAACCCCTTGAAAAAATAAACGTTGGGAACGAATAAATCGACAAGGGATTTGCTGCTACTGCTGTCATTGCCAGGGAATAACGCAACCAGCTCGAAAAAAAAAAAATTCTTTGCGAGAAGGATGGTTAGATACCAATTTCATGAAACACTAACCCCCGCTTGATTTCAAATTGGGGGTGAAATTTATTAAGTCACTTGGAATGTTACCCTTTCCTATGCGAATCGAGCGGGAGGAGCCGCATGAATTGGAAACCTCATGTGCGGTTTCGAAACGGGGCTTATTTATTTATGCAAGCAACCGTAACGGATGTCGGCCCAATCTGAAGGAGAATATGCGGAAGCTTTATGAAGCTACTACAAAGCCATGCGTTTGGAAGTTGATTCCTACGACCGAAGTTACATACTTTATAATATAGGCCTTACCCATACAAGTAATGGAAAACATGCAAGAGCTTTGGAATACTACTTTCAAGCACCAGAGCGGAATTCTTCTCCGCCACAAGCTTTTAATAATATGGCTGTGATCTGTCACCACGTGCGACTACCCGCGCTTCAGGACTCTTCGGTTTACAAATATTTAACCAATGAAAAGGGCTTCCCCCAAGCATACCTCCGAATGGGAGCTGCCTTGAGCTGCGGGATTCATCCTCTTTCGAAGCAATCCAGGTTTGAGGGAGGAAGGTAGCCTAACTGTCTCATGGATAACTGATTGAATTGGGGAATAAAGCACCGTAAAGATTCGCCATTGAAAATCTGGGTCGATACAATGAGATTGGTCCATCAAATAAATTCCACAATTTGTCTCTGTAGTAAAGACAATTGGTGAAAGAGGTTATGGACCACGGTGTAGTATCAAATCCTAAAGGAAAAATTTTTCTAATCTAAAAAAAAAATCCAAATTGAGATGGGGTAGTTAGTGCCGAAGGAGGTTATTACTCCTTTCCTCTTGTTCTTTTAACTGAGAGTACGGAAAAAATTTTTATCCAAGACGGATGAAATCGAAAACCTGACTATCCTCAGTTCCTCCAAAGTTTGAAAGTGATCCCTATTTATTGGTTAGGGAACAAAAAGCTGGTAACAGAGTTGTCTGAGCCGTATGAGGTGGGAAACCCCCGAGTTCGGTTCTAAAGAAGGGGGTTGGGAGAAAATCACCCATTCTGATCGAGGAGAACAGGCCATTCACCAAGGAAATTTAGAGATTTCAGAGGCTTGGTTTGATCAAGCTGCTGAGTATTGGAAACAGGCAATAGCACCTTCCCCCGGTAATTACATTGAAGCACAGAATCGGTTAAAGATTACAGGACGCTCTTCTTTGTTGAATTAATCAGTGGGGGGGGGGGGCAGAGCGACATGAAAAGGTTAACAACTAAAGTTGATAGATAGAGTTTCCCGCTTGCTCGACATCGACTTCGCCCCCCCCTCCCTACCGAACGGATGATCAACCCAATAAAGTCCATTCGGCACTATTAGGTTGTGTAATAATACCATCAAACGCCTACCCCGCATAACTTCTTTATAGCAGTTGCTCGAGTTTCAAACTCAAGGGAAAAGGAAATAGATTACTACATTCTGGTAAAAATTCTAGTTCTTAGAAGTTTCGTATCTTCCGTTGGTAGGTTGTTGTTATCCCCTGTCCGAAGAGAGGAGAGTCCCGATGACTATTCGTTCGTCAGAACCAGAAGTCAAGATTATGGTGGAGAAGGATCCCGTGAAAACCTCTTTTGAGAAATGGGCCCAACCCGGACATTTTTCGAGAAATTTGGCTAAGGGTCCCAATACCACCACATGGATTTGGAACCTACACGCTGATGCCCACGATTTTGATAGCCATACCAATGATTTGGAGGATATATCCCGTAAGATATTTAGTGCTCATTTTGGTCAGCTAGCCATTATTTTCATTTGGTTGAGTGGCATGTACTTTCACGGGGCCCGTTTCTCCAATTATGAAGCTTGGCTTAGTGATCCCACTCATGTGAAACCTAGCGCCCAGGTTGTTTGGCCAATAGTGGGTCAAGAGATACTTAATGGAGATGTAGGTGGAGGGTTCCAGGGTGTACAGATAACGTCTGGATTTTTCCAACTTTGGCGAGCTTCCGGAATAACTAGTGAGCTACAGCTCTACTGCACAGCTGTGGGTGCTTTAATTTTTGCCGGATTAATGTTTTTTGCTGGTTGGTTTCACTACCATAAAGCTGCCCCGAAACTAGCTTGGTTCCAGAACGTTGAATCGATGCTAAATCACCATCTGGCGGGTCTATTGGGGTTGGGATCTCTAGCGTGGGCGGGACATCAGATACACGTTTCACTGCCAATTAACCAACTATTAGATGCAGGAGTTGACCCCAAAGAAATACCCCTCCCTCACGAACTCATTTTAAATCGTGATCTTCTAGCTCAGGCGTATCCGAGTTTTGCGAAAGGACTGATCCCGTTTTTTACTCTTGACTGGTCAGAATACTCAGATTTCCTGACTTTCCGCGGAGGGTTGAACCCAGTGACGGGAGGTTTGTGGCTGACTGATACCGCACACCACCACTTAGCTATCGCCGTTCTTTTTTTGGTAGCTGGTCACATGTACAGAACTAACTGGGGTATCGGACATAGCACAAAAGAAATTCTGGAAGCTCATAAAGGCCCCTTCACGGGTGAGGGCCACAAAGGTCTGTACGAAATTCTAACGAGTTCGTGGCATGCTCAATTAGCGGTCAATCTTGCCATGCTAGGTTCTTTGACAATTATTGTGTCCCACCATATGTATGCGATGCCTCCGTATCCTTACTTGGCCACCGATTATGCCACACAACTTTCTCTGTTTACACATCATATGTGGATAGGAGGGTTTTTAGTAGTTGGCGCAGCTGCACACGCAGCTATTTTCATGGTAAGAGATTATGACCCAACTACTCAATACAATAATTTGTTAGACCGTGTCATTCGGCACCGCGACGCAATAATTTCACATCTCAACTGGGTCTGCATCTTCCTAGGTTTTCATAGCTTCGGGCTATACATCCATAATGATACCATGAGTGCCTTGGGGCGTCCCCAAGATATGTTTTCAGATACCGCTATTCAGTTACAACCGATATTTGCTCAGTGGGTGCAAAATACCCATGCCTTGGCTCCCGGATCAACCGCGCCTAACGCGGCGGCGGGTACTAGTTTAACCTGGGGTGGCAGCGACTTAGTTGCTGTAGCCGGCAAAGTTGCCATGGCCCCAATCCCTTTAGGTACTGCAGATTTTCTGGTACACCACATCCACGCATTTACGATTCATGTTACTGTATTGATATTATTGAAGGGTGTTTTATTTGCACGGAGCTCTCGACTAATACCCGACAAGGCAAATCTTGGTTTTCGTTTTCCCTGCGACGGTCCCGGCAGAGGAGGTACCTGCCAGGTATCTGCTTGGGATCACGTCTTCCTAGGATTATTCTGGATGTATAATTCAATTTCAGTAGTTATATTTCACTTTAGCTGGAAGATGCAATCTGATGTGTGGGGCAGCGTAAGTGAACAGGGGGTGGTAAGCCACATCACTGGGGGAAACTTTGCACAAAGTTCGACAACGATTAATGGATGGTTACGTGATTTTTTGTGGGCACAGGCTTCTCAAGTCATTCAATCATATGGTTCTTCGTTATCCGCGTATGGTCTTTTATTTCTAGGGGCTCACTTCGTCTGGGCTTTCAGTCTAATGTTTTTATTTAGTGGTCGCGGATATCGGCAAGAACTCATTGAATCGATTGTTTGGGCTCATAACAAGTTAAAAGTTGCTCCCGTTACCCAACCTAGAGCCCTGAGTATTATACAGGGACGTGCTGTGGGAGTAACTCATTACCTCCTGGGTGGAATCGCCACGACGTGGGCGTTCTTCCTGGCGAGAATCATTGCAGTGGGATAATGGCTAGGAGGATTTGAGAAACATTACGGCATCAAGATTTCCACAGTTCAGCCAGGGTCTATCCCAAGACCCAACTACTCGTCGTATCTGGTTTGGTATAGCCACTGCCCACGACTTCGAGAGTCATGACGATACTACCGAGGAACGTCTCTACCAAAAAATATTTGCGTCTCACTCTGGCCAATTAGCTATCATCTTTCTCTGGACCTCTGGAAATTTGTTCCATGTGGCTTGGCAGGGCAATTTCGAAGCATGGGTGCGGGACCCATTACACGTGAGACCAATAGCTCATGCCATTTGGGATCCTCATTTTGGTCAACCAGCTATCGAAGCCTACACCCGGGGGGGAGCTGCGGGTCCAGTCAATATTGCCTATTCCGGTGTTTATCAATGGTGGTATACCATTGGTCTACGAAATAACCAAGATCTCTATACTGGAGCTATCTTTTTACTAGCTATTTCTGCTTCGTTCTTACTAGCTAGCTGGTTACATTTGCAACCTAAATGGAAACCAAGCATTTCTTGGTTCAAAAACGCCGAATCTCGGCTCAATCACCACCTTTCAGGACTCTTCGGAGTGAGTTCTCTGGCTTGGGCGGGGCATTTAGTCCACGTAGCTATTCCCGAAGCAAGGGGCGGACATGTTAGATGGAATAATTTCTTGACAGCCACCCCACATCCTCAAGGATTGGGGCCGTTCTTCTCGGGTCAGTGGAGTGTTTATGCGCAAAATCCCGACTCTAGTAGCCACTTGTTTGATAGCACTCAAGGAGCGGGAACAGCTATTCCAACCTTTTTGGGCGGATTTCACCCACAGACTCAAAGTTTGTGGCTAACTGATATAGCTCATCACCACTTAGCCATTGCTGTTGTGTTTATAATTGCCGGCCATACGTACAGGACTAACTCTGGTATTGGGCACAGTATGAAAGAGATTCTGGAGGCTCATATCCCTCCAGGAGGTAGGTTGGGCCGTGGACACAAAGGACTTTATGATGCGGTCAATAATTCTCTCCATTTTCAATTGGGGCTCGCCTTAGCCGCTTTGGGGGTCATCACTTCGTTGGTCGCGCAACACATGTATTCTCTACCCGCTTATGCTTTTATAGCACAGGATTATACGACTCAAGCCGCGCTATACACCCACCACCAATATATTGCCGGGTTTATCATGGCAGGAGCCTTCGCGCACGGAGCTATATTTTTTATTAGAGATTATGATCCGGAACAAAATGAAGATAATGTCTTAGCCAGAATGTTAGAACACAAAGAAGCAATAATAGCTCACTTAAGTTGGGCTAGTTTATTCCTGGGGTTCCACACACTAGGGCTTTACGTCCACAACGACGTAATGCTAGCCTTCGGGACTCCGGAAAAACAGATTCTGATTGAACCCGTATTTGCTCAATGGATTCAATCTGCTCATGGTAAAACTTCGTATGGTTTCGATGTGCTTCTATCCTCGGCAGGTAGTCCGGCAAGTAATGCCGGTCGGGGCTTGTGGCTACCCGGCTGGTTGGACGCCGTCAACGACAGCAGCAATTCATTATTCCTAACGATTGGGCCCGGGGATTTCTTGGTTCACCATGCCATTGCCTTGGGCCTACACACAACTACACTTATTTTAGTGAAAGGCGCATTAGACGCGCGCGGTTCTAAGTTGATGCCAGATAAGAAGGAATTCGGTTACAGTTTTCCTTGCGATGGTCCCGGCCGAGGCGGTACCTGCGACATCTCAGCTTGGGACGCTTTTTACTTAGCCGTTTTCTGGATGCTGAACACTATTGGATGGGTCACTTTCTACTGGCACTGGAAACACATAACCTTGTGGCAAGGCAATGTTGCTCAATTCAACGAATCTTCCACGTATTTAATGGGGTGGTTGAGGGATTATTTATGGCTGAACTCCTCGCAACTTATTAACGGTTATAACCCCTTCGGTATGAACAGTTTATCTGTATGGGCATGGATGTTCTTATTTGGACATCTTGTGTGGGCTACTGGATTTATGTTTCCAATTTCTTGGCGCGGTTACTGGCAAGAACTCATTGAAACTCTAACTTGGGCCCACGAACGAACACCCCTAGCAAATGTGATACGCTGGAAGGATAAGCCAGTGGCTCTTTCCATCGTTCAAGCAAGACTGGTGGGATTAGCCCACTTTTCCGTAGGTTACATATTTACCTACGCAGCTTTTCTAATAGCATCTACATCAGGTAAATTTGGCTAATTGTGGTTTAGTTAACTACTAAATTGTCTATTTCCGCGTCAAACTTACCCCCCCCCATTATCTTCCGCACCCGAGCCAATTTTGAGACCGATTATCCGTTTATCAATAATTAGAGATAGAAATTTCTTCTTCCTTCTCTACTTATTGGTAAATAAATTTTCGGTTGCAAGTTCAATTTCTTTTGAAGTAGTAATCCAATCCTGCTTACTGATTCATAAATTATGGCAAAGAAAAGTCTCATTGAGAAGGAAAAGAAAAAGAAGAAATTGGTAGAGAAATATGAAGTTACCCGCCAATCTTTGAAAAGACAGATTAAATGTGGTTTGCCAATTCAGGATAAACTAACTATTTCCAGAAGATTGCAATCTCTGCCGCGTAATAGTGCACCTGTTCGTCTCCGTAACCGGTGCTCCCTAACCGGACGACCCAGATCCAATTATCGAGACTTTGGCTTATCTAGACACGTACCTCGCGAAATGGCACACACTTGTGTGCTGCCCGGAGTATCAAAATCGAGTTGGTAGGAAAAAGTTTTCTCCACTTACCTCACAGATGATGTCTAATTTTCCGGGGTAGACAGTTCTTTCTGCTTATATTCAATGTAATTATTCAAAAGATGTATAATAATTACATTGGAGGCATTAACTAAGCGGGGTAGAGCAGCTTGGTAGCTCGCAAGGCTCATAACCTTGAGGTCACAGGTTCAAATCCTGTCTCCGCAAAGTGAACCATCAATTGTTTACCTACGTCAGTTGCACGGTGCTTGGTCTCCGTCGCGAGCTCAGACTAATCAATTTATTTTCCACATCTCACCGACCGATTGGAGATAAGTTTCTTCAAATAAGAGATCAAGAAAGTCCAAGTCTTTCTATCAATTATTAGATTGGGAATATTTGACGTCACGCGGCGGAATAGTAATTATATCAACCAATTATTACTTCTCCTATTCTTTCTACCTTCTCTTCTGAGCCTCTTTGTTCAATAAAACATAAACTTATCTACCTAAAGATAGATAAGGGGATTTGCAGGCATATCTAAGTTATACATGTATAATTTGAGGACGTAGCTATTTCGCGCTTTGGATTAGACCTGCTCCTTTCTGTTTCACCAAGTCCCGATACTGCGACGGAGAAAAAAAAAGCGGGACAGAAACTAACGGTGTACCCAGTATAACTAAATTCAAATTTACTTATGAACTTGTGACCTGAGGCCCCTTTAACTCAGTGGTAGAGTAACGCCATGGTAAGGCGTAAGCCGTCGGTTCAAATCCGACAAAGGGCTAACCCAGAAGTCGTACGAAATCCAAGGATCCAGCTGTCTCAGTTTCACGGAGACGCCCGGGTCCGCGTGGTCTCGATGCGGAAGAAGAAACGGTACTCCCCACTATTTCTAATAAAAAAGAAAATTACAACTTCGCAAAGATATAATTGTAATTTAGTGCAAAGTTATAAATAAGTGCCTCGAAATTCAATTTTTTAGTTAAGTGATTTTATCTCTTATCGCGATTTCCGACTTAAATATTACTTCTATATCGACTAACGTGTGGCTATCTACAATATGATAAAATCAGGTGGATTTAATTTCTAATGCCGGGAACTTATTTGCTACTCCTATCTCGGGAATTGAATGCAAATTCTCGATATCAATATATATATATATATATAGATATATAAACATCTATCTATATTTACATATAAATTTCAATTGAAATAGAAAAAAGGGAAATTGCGTAACAATATCTTTCCTAGTTATTTAGATAATTTTTTGTTCCTAGCAAAAATTATTTGAGTCTCTAGCACTCTTATTTGTCATATCCTCCCAATAAATAACTAAATGTGATTTTGCTGCCGGGGTTTAGGACAGAGGAAGAACCACTGTATCCGATGCTGGAATTTAATATTCTCCACTTGGGGTTAAACTGCGGCATGCTGCTACCCACTCCCGCTATCCGGGACCGAAAGAAAAGGCTTTCAATTTTTCCTGCGGATTGGTAAAATAAGTACCGGAATAATTTCAAAAAGAGGATGAATGCCATATAAATATATATGTAAATATCTATATATACATATTATATATATATATAGATATATCTAGCTCTTTACGGCGCTCCAGTATTTCCTTCCTTAGAAATTCCTGGAAACGACTTTGCCTTCTGCTAGGTCGGATTCCCGAGGTACCGTTAATATGGCATAGTGGCTAACAAAGTCTCGGAAGAAAAGAAAGGTCTACCCACTTCTCAAAAAACTACGTAACAAACAAGATCAGCTCGGGGTCGAGTAAGTAATAGAAAAGATATACCTAACATTTAAAATTAGATGAGGAAGTAAAAAAAATAGTAAGAGAAGAGGCTCGACAAAAACAACAGGAATAAAGATGGAGTAGAAAACTAGAGGCGAGGCGGAAAGACGGTTAGGGGGGGGGGCGAAAACCCCCAAACTTCTGAGATTGAAAAATCTGTCAGTCTCATTTTCGTGTAATAACTCTCGGGAGTATGCTGCCTTGGAAAATAACTTTTTGGAAGGACCGGTGTTGTGGCGGCCTATCTTACCGCGAAGGGACGGAACTAGACTGAGTCGTGGCTTGAAGGAAAAAAACAAGGGAACCCAGAAATGGTTTGAGGAAACGAGTGAGGGAATGAATATGACCATTGCCATTGGAAAATCTTCCAAAGAGCCGAAAGATTTATTTGATAGTATGGACGACTGGCTCAGAAGAGATCGCTTCGTTTTCGTGGGTTGGTCTGGCCTATTACTTTTTCCCACCGCTTACTTCGCTTTGGGCGGTTGGTTCACAGGTACAACCTTTGTGACTTCATGGTACACCCACGGATTAGCTAGTTCTTATTTAGAGGGATGTAATTTTCTGACTGCCGCGGTCTCCACTCCCGCTAACAGTTTGGCCCACTCCTTGCTTCTCTTGTGGGGCCCTGAAGCACAAGGAGATTTCACCCGTTGGTGCCAATTAGGAGGTTTGTGGACCTTCGTTGCTCTTCACGGCTCTTTTGCTCTAATAGGTTTTATGTTACGCCAATTTGAACTTGCAAGGTCTGTACAACTACGCCCCTACAACGCAATAGCTTTTTCCGGCCCAATTGCGGTTTTCGTATCTGTATTCTTGATTTACCCTTTGGGTCAATCCGGTTGGTTTTTCGCACCTAGTTTCGGTGTAGCCGCCATCTTCCGATTCATTCTATTTTTTCAAGGTTTTCATAATTGGACTCTAAACCCATTTCATATGATGGGGGTTGCAGGAGTCCTAGGTGCCGCCCTTTTATGCGCTATCCACGGTGCTACAGTCGAAAATACTCTATTTGAAGATGGTGATGGCGCGAACACATTTCGCGCGTTCAACCCAACTCAGTCTGAGGAGACTTATTCGATGGTAACCGCGAATCGTTTCTGGTCCCAAATATTCGGTGTTGCCTTCTCCAACAAACGTTGGTTACACTTCTTCATGTTATTCGTGCCAGTGACAGGTTTGTGGATGAGTGCTATTGGAGTAGTTGGTCTCGCCCTGAATTTGCGTGCGTACGACTTCGTCTCCCAGGAAATTCGCGCAGCAGAAGATCCCGAGTTCGAGACTTTTTATACAAAAAACATCTTACTAAACGAGGGTATCCGTGCCTGGATGGCAGCTCAGGATCAGCCCCACGAAAACCTTGTATTCCCCGAGGAGGTTTTACCCCGTGGAAACGCTCTTTAATGGAACCCTCTCGCTGGGTGGTCGCGATCAGGAAACTACAGGTTTCGCTTGGTGGGCTGGCAACGCCCGACTAATTAATCTGTCTGGTAAGTTGCTTGGTGCCCATGTAGCCCATGCTGGCCTCATTGTCTTTTGGGCTGGAGCTATGAATTTGTTTGAAGTGGCCCATTTCGTATCAGAGAAGCCTATGTATGAGCAGGGACTAATTCTGCTTCCCCACCTGGCTACTCTGGGTTGGGGGGTGGGTCCTGGCGGGGAGGTAGTCGATACCTTTCCCTATTTTGTTTCCGGAGTACTCCATTTGATTTCCTCTGCAGTTTTGGGTTTTGGGGGTATATACCATGCCCTGATCGGACCCGAAACTTTGGAGGAATCATTTCCTTTTTTCGGTTATACTTGGAAAGATAAAAATAAGATGACTACAATTCTCGGTATTCACTTGATACTACTAAGTCTTGGGGCTTTTCTCCTAGTTTTCAAAGCACTCTACTTTGGAGGATTGTATGACACATGGGCACCCGGGGGTGGAGACGTAAGAGAGATTAAGAATCTCACCCTAAGCCCTAGCGTTATCTTTGGCTATCTACTGAAATCTCCTTTTGGGGGCGAAGGGTGGATTGCAAGTGTGGATAATCTGGAAGATATTATTGGGGGACATATATGGCTGGGATCCATTTGTCTCTTCGGTGGAATTTGGCACATATTGACGAAACCGTTTGCCTGGGCTCGTCGCGCTTTAGTATGGTCCGGGGAAGCTTACTCATCCTACAGTTTGGGAGCCCTTTCCATTTTTGGCTTCACTGCCTGCTGCTTCGTCTGGTTCAACAACACAGCATATCCCAGTGAATTTTATGGCCCCACCGGTCCAGAAGCTTCTCAGGCCCAAGCTTTTACTTTTCTTGTCAGGGACCAACGCCTCGGTGCCAATATAGGTTCCGCTCAAGGACCTACTGGGTTGGGTAAATACCTGATGCGTTCCCCCACGGGAGAAATTATCTTCGGAGGCGAAACCATGCGCTTCTGGGACCTCCGTGCTCCTTGGTTAGAGCCTTTAAGGGGTCCCAACGGTTTAGATCTCGGTAAATTGAAGAGGGATATACAGCCATGGCAGGAGCGACGATCCGCAGAGTATATGACTCACGCCCCCCTGGGCTCCCTAAACTCTGTAGGTGGAGTAGCTACTGAGATCAATGCCGTAAACTACGTATCTCCCCGGAGTTGGTTAGCCACTTCCCACTTCGTTCTGGGATTCTTTTTTTTCGTGGGTCACTTATGGCACGCGGGCAGGGCTCGTGCAGCCGCAGCCGGGTTTGAAAAAGGGATTGACCGCGATACCGAACCCGTCCTTTCTATGACACCCCTTAATTGAAACCCCAAAAAATATGTCGAGATGACGGAAAGAAGAGAAAATATTCGCTTTTTTTTTTGCTAGCAAACCAATATCTAATAAGTCTATGTCTTCACGTCAGTGCCGGACTCATTACATTCAATAAAACTCTATCTACCTATTCAAATAGATAGATAGAGTTTTACTTCTTGGTGATAGATAATACCAAGTTCTCTTCAGTTTAGTAGAAGGGAAGAGGGAATTATGTGGTAATAACTGTCGCCCTTTCCGTCCAGTATTATTTGACATAAATAGTAGGAGAGAGAGGGATTCGAACCCTCGATGGCATTTCGTCGCCATGCCAGTTTTCAAGACTGGAGCCTTAAACCGCTCGACCATCTCTCCTGACGAAGCAGATTTCTCACCCGATATTTGGAGGCATCAACCACGTTTTTTAGGCACTTCTGATAAGAGGTGAGAAGATCATCAATTTCTATTTATATAGAAATTTTGCTGGATATCTTCTTTTTCTTCGCCAATATTTTATTATATCGTGAAAGATACGGGGTGAAGGTAATTCTAACCGTAGAGTTATTGCAGATAATCATCCCGAATATCGGAATTCAAACCAAGGATAACTCAACGAGTGGCTCATGAAATTCAAGGGAGTTAGTGGCAAGAAGGAGGTATTCGTGCGCCGCCAGCGGAGCAAGTCGTGGCGAGGTGAGAGTTCCGTCGGATGAGGATTGGATGGTGCGAACAACTTATTACCTGTGTGGAAACAATAAGAATTATGACCATCGCGTTCCAATTGGCTTTATTTGGATTAGTTGCCATTTCATTCCTACTAGTTGTGGGTGTCCCCGTTGCGTTCGCATCCCCCGGCGGCTGGTCCAGCAACAAAAATATTGTCTTCTCAGGGGCTTCATTATGGATTGGATCAGTTTCTTTGGTAGGTATACCCAACTCTTTTATTTCCTAAAAATTTGTTGTTTCGGTTCCTCCCCTCGTAATTCATCGTTACGAGTGGAGACGCCAGATAAGAAATATTTTCACTCGTAGATGTAGATAAGGGGCTACAACAGAATGTTTATTTGAAATTAACAGTTGAGGGGAGGGGATAAATGCGCGAGGTCCTCCCTATAAATTCAGTTGTTTACATATAAACTATGTATGCAAATTTATCCCATCTTGGGAAACTATTGTGGCGTTAAAATAAAGTAATAGATTACGCGGATATAGTTGAATGGTAAAATATCTCCTTGCCAAGGAGATGACGCGGGTTCGATTCCCGCTATCCGCCTATCACCTAGAAAATAAGGAGGTTACGCTACATGTCTAGAAATACCCGTAAAAATTTTTACGGAATTCTTTAGTTCTTTGAAGGGAAGAATAATAGGGGCAAGTAGTAAAGAGAGAGACAAAATTTCGTTTTTTATCAATCTTCGTTTTTTATCAATCAAATAAACAAATAAAATCTTAAGATAAGATAATTTTTACTTGTCAGGGTAGCCGTTTCATTATCAAATGCATATCGTAGGTGAATTGGTCGGTGGGGGGGGAGTCAGTTACTTGCTAATGCTTCCGCCGGGTAGTATACTTACTACTAGTAAGAACAGCTAGACGTACATAATTGCTACACGTTGGTAACATACTCGTTGCATACGTCACTTGCTACCGAACATTCCGAATCAGATCAGTGTTTTTTTTTTTCGTCCTCGGATTAGCGTTGTTCGCTGATAGTTAGCAAAGGGCGATATAGTCAAGTGGTAAGACGTAGGATTGCAAATCCTCAATTCCCCAGTTCGAATCTGGGTGTCGCCTAATAAAGAAATATTTAAATATTTATATATCTATGTATATGAAGATGGAGAACTCTATTTATTTAGAGTACTTGGATTTATTGGTTTAGGTAATTTCACCGGGATTGTTTGCTGCGCCGAAATCGGATACAGGTTGAGGTGCTCCATAGCCTGTTATAGCCTATCCCATTTCATGTATCTCGATGCTTCACAAAGAAACAATCCCAATTGAGTATATCATTAATAGATAACCCGAAGATCCAAATCACCAAAACCTCTGAATAGGCAAACCTAAACCATTACCATTGAAAAAAAAGAACCTACATATATAGGTTTTGGCATATAAAGTATCTCACCAAGCAGGCTTCTGCCCTTCATCGACAACGCGTTTTAAGCTTCCCCAAGCTTTGCTTTGTATTTGGACTTATAAATAATTAGTAATTAGTAAAAACTAAGAGAGTGAATAGATAGGAATTACAACTATGGATTTAGTTACTATAGCTTGGGCTGCCCTGACGGTAATTTTTACGTTTTCCCTCTCACTTGTAGTTCGGGGAAGAAGCGGATTGTAACAAACGATGAACTAGGTCTTTACCAGTCTGATTCAGGGGATACACGTCGTTGTGGCGAGACTGCCGATTCGCGTTTCCCCCACCCCAAATTTTGTTTCTGAGTAGAAAAGACCGACGCAGCCGTTTATTACTTAATTTATTTCTTCTATTCGTTATTTTAAAAATTAAAATAACAAATTGGATGAATTTATCAATCTAGTAGACTGATTTTTCTTTACTGCCGTTGGAGAAAACCTATTCTGGTTGTTGTTAGTTCATCCCGTCGTTAATTCAAACTTCAATTGTTTCGTCTGATGTTACGACTGCGCTCGGAAGACAAAATGAGTGTGTGTCTGACACACACTTGATATCATATCTCCGATTCGGGTACCTCACTTCGTTTCGGTTGGTTTGCTTAGATTGATTCATCTTTTTTTTTTTCAGGAGGTATACAAAAAATTAAATCTAAGTGCTGCAGCCCAACATCTAATATTAATCGTTGGGTAGAACCTAGCTTTGCAACAAACGGCGGTGATCTAGTAGAAGTAGAAATTGATAGATCATTTTTTTGATCTATCAATTTTGGGCAATTCTATTCGGGAATAATACGTAATACACGGCAGGTAGAAAAATAGAAACAAGAGAAAAAGACATAGATTCCAATCAATATCAAAAGAGCTAATCAGGAAGGAACGGCAATTTGATTTAGGAGTTAGTTGCTACCAGCAACAGCCGGGGAGCATGAAAACTTTGTCCGGAATGGAAATAGCAGTTTGCTTATCGTTCCGTTTTATAGAGGGCAAACACTGCCCTCAGCTTTTCCCCTTCCTATTCGCTCTTGCATACGAGAATTTACTGACAAACGAATAGTCGTTACCAATGACTAGTTATTCTGAGCGGCCGTTTGGATATAGAGAATAAGTAGAAAAGCTGTTGGGATTGGAATAAAAAGTGCAGTGGCTAAAAACGCAAGAATATTTACTTCCGTATTGGTAGTTCAAATCATCAACTGGAAAATAGCTCGAGTGAGTTTCATTGGAAAAAACTTTCGGATTTTATTATGAACCATCTAGTTTTAATTAGTCGGGTCGACCGAATCCTTGGTTAATCACAGATAAAAAAATATCGGAGTCGAATCTTCAATATCGATTACATAGTATATCACGAAGTGAAATCTCGAGAATATCTATTTTTCGTTTCCGCGCAGTAGCGGCCTACTCCTGACACCCCCGTTTCGGATTAATTGATTAGGTGCTCCAGATAATTTAGTATATTTAAATTATATCAGAAATTGATTTGAATGAATTAGTCTAATCCCAACTTAAATTGTTAAAAAAAAAATAGATTCCGCCGTTACTTCCTTTTTAGTTCTTCTAGATTGACAATTCGTAGGGAATACCCTTATCCTACCAAAAAGTAATCAGGCCCCCATCGTCTAGAGGCCCAGGACACCTCCCTTTCACGGAGGCGACGGGGATTCGAATTCCCCTGGGGGTATTCCTTCTCGAAAATTTCATCGATGTGATCGATGAAATTTATTCCTATTTTCTTGCCGATTCCTGCCCAATGGGGTTCAGGTTCGACTTATTATATTAGGGGTTGAAGGTCGGTAAGCGGGAGCAAGGTGTTCGCAAATCAAATTATGGGTCGATGCTCGAGTGGTTAATGGGGACGGACTGTAAATCCGCTGGCAACGCCTACGCTGGTTCGAATCCAGCTCGACCCAAGTCCGAGACTGTAAGTTGAACTTTGAACTGATACATCTTGTCGGAGTTTATCGGGATTGACGGGTCTCGAACCCGCAACTTCCGCCTTGACAGGGCGGTGCTCTAACCAATTGAACTACAATCCCAGTAATTAATTTGATTTGAGTCTATGTATCAATTGTCTTAGAGTCAATTGCCGAGTCGGCAATCTTTTTTATTTTCTTCGGGGGGGGGGGTGTCCCCGCTTTGACAAATAATCGCGATAAGTAACCAAATCTATCTACTATTAAATTGGGAGTGATTTTTACACAGGCGTAAAATGTTTCCGAGACGTAACCCTTTTTTAGCGATTAGCCTTTTTTTTTTGTAGATTTGAGCTAGGCTTGAAGTAGTTGATAACATGAAATAGCTACCGACGGAGAGGGGAACATCCATATGTTTTTTCAAGCTTTCCTGGTAATCAAAATTCCTCACATGTTATAATTGTCAAACCTACTTTATGGCTATGTATCTCCTAGTTTTCTTTTTTATCAACCGTTACCTCAATTTCGGATACATAATTATTTTGACCAATTTTGATACAAAATGACTTACTTAATTAAGAAGTACATAGGTTTACAAGATAAGATATGGCTCGCACACATGTCTTTTGCCCACAGCTTCCTGATTCATTCTTTTCTTTTTCATGAAAAAGATTTAATAACTTTATAACTTCCTCCGCACTTTACCTTTTTTTGTTTATTCATCGTCATTTTTTTCTCCAGAAACTTTTGTCGATAAAAAAAAAACAGAGAATAAATTGATCTCAAATTATTGAGAAGCTAAAAGTGGGGTACCCCATACGTAGGAAATTGGAAGTACGAAAGTCCAATCAATATATATATATATTTAATTGAGGATAGGTCTCGATGTATCACTTTTTTGGGAGGAAATGAAAATATGCCCGTACTACCAGAACTTGCACAAATTCAACTCGAAGGGTTTAATCGATTTGTTCACGAAAGATTGCTCGAAGAACTTGAAAATTTTCCGAAAATTGAAGATACAGATAAGGAAGTCGAATTCTGATCTACTAGTGAACGGTACCAATTGACACAACCTTCAGTCGAAGGTAGAGATGCCGCGTATCAATGTGTCACATACTCATCCGATCCATATGTACCAGTTTAATTGACTCGCAGCGAAGATAGAATGGTACGGGAAGAAGACGTGCGGCCCGGATCCATTCCTTGGATGAATTCTAAAGGAACGTTCATTATAAATGGGGTTGCCAGAGTTTTAGTCAATCAAATTTTGAGAAGTCCTGGTATTTACTACAATCGGGAATCCGATCAAAAGGGAGTTTTCACGTATACCAGCACTGTAATTTCGGATCGGGGAGGGAGATTCAAACCAGAAATGGATAGGAAAGAAAAAATTTGGGTTCGTATTAGCAGAAAGAAAAAGATATCTATCTCGATCTTATTAATAGCTATGGGGTTAAGCAAAAGAGATATTTTAAAAAATGTTCGTTACCCCAAGATTTTTTCAAATATGTTGAAAAAACAAGAAGGGGCCGTCGAATCGTCGGAGGATGCTATAGCGGAACTTTACAAACACCCATACTCTGCCACAGACGCGGATATCTCATTTTCAGAATCTATATTCAAAGAATTATAGAAGAGGTTTTTTCAGCATAGATTTGAGTTAGGGCGGATTGGTCGACGAAACCCAAACATCAAACTAACTCTTGATGTACCCGAAACGGAACATTTTTTGCTACCCCAAGACATATTAGCAGCCGCAGATCACTCAATAGAAATCAGCTATGGAATAGGCAACCTCGACGACATAGATCACTTGAAAAATCGACGTGTTCGATCTGTAGCAGATTCGCCTCAAGAACAATTTAAATTGGCCCTGAACCGTTTGGAGAATTCAATTCGGCAACATCTCTCTGGGGCCGCTAGGCGCAAACGCGCGATAACGCCCCGGGGATTAGTCACACCTGCACCAGTAATAGCAACTTCCAAGGAGTTTTTTGGATCACACCCCCTATCACAATTTCTAGACCAAACCAACCCATTATCAGAAGTGGTTCATAAACGAAGATTAAGTTCCGTAGGTCCTGGTGGGTTGACACGTCGAACTGCCAGTTTTCAAGCTAGAGATATTCATTTTAGTCACTATGGCCGTATTTGCCCGATCGAAACATCAGAAGGCATGAATGCTGGCCTTATTTCGTCACTAGCTATTCAGGCGGAAATTAGCAATTCCGGCTCCTTGCAGAACCCGTACCTTAACATGTCGGAATCATCCGAAAAGGAGCAATTAATAGATTTGTCTCCCACTGAAGATGATTCCTACCGAATAGCAACTGAGAATTCATTAATATCCCAATGGAGAACTAGAAGGGAGGAACTCATACCGGTTCGATATCAACAAGAATTTATCAGCGTCCTGTGGGAACAAGTTGATTTCCGAAGCATTCATCCCTTACATTATTTTTCCATCGGAACTTCTCTTATTCCATTCATTGAGCATAATGACGCGAACTGCGCCTTAACGGGTTCCACCATGCAACGTCAAGCGGTTCCGCTGGTTAATCCCGAAAGATGTTTCGTAGGGACTGGGTTAGAGAGTTAAGTAGCTTCAGATTCGGGAAGTGTAGTTGTATCCGGACGAGAAGGATAAATCCGATATATTGATGGGAATACGGTTGAACTCTCATCAATCGATGAAGTGACAAGCAACGATGTGGCTTCATGTTTTATAAACAATAAATTAAAGATATATGAGCGTTCCAACAGTAATACCTGTATACACCAAAAGTCTACGGTTTCGGTGGGAGAATTACCGAGACGCGGGGAAGTCATCGCGGATGGGGCAGCAACCGCCGGGGGGGAATCAGCTTTAGGTAGAAATATCTTAGTGGCCTACATGCCGTGGGAAGGATACAATTTTGAAGATGCGGTGTTGATTAGTGAACGCTCAATATACGAAGACATCTCCACATCTTTTCACATTGAAAGACACGAAGTTGAAGTTTGCGTAACAAATCAGGGTCCTGAAAGGGTTACCAAGCAAATACCTCAATTGGATAGTCATACGCTTCGACACTTAGACGATAATGGGCTCGTGGAATTGGGATCTTGGGTAGAGGCGGGAGATGCCTTGGTGGGTAAACCAACGCCCCAAGAGGGGGCAGATTCATCACGTGCTCCAGAGGGGAAATCATTACAAGCCACTTCCGGTATACAACTAGTTAACGCAAGAGAAAGCTGTCTGAAAGTTCCAATTGGTGGAAGAGGTAGAGTCGCTGACATCAGGTGGGTCTACCCCGAAGACGACACTTCGAACGATTCGGAAGTCATTCATATCTATATACTGTAAAAGCGTAAGATACAAGTAGGTGATAAGGTAGCCGGTAGACATGGAAATAAAGGTATTGTGTCAAAAATATTACCCAGGCAGGATATGCCCTATTTGCAAGATGGTACACCAGTCGATATGATATTAAGTCCTTTAGGAGTACCTTCATGAATGAATGTGGGACAGATTTTCGAATGCCTACTTGGGTTAGCCGGGGAGTTTCCAGAAACCCATTACCGTATAGTACCCTTCGATGAGAGATACGAACGAGAAGCCTCTAGAAAACTAGTATTCTCAGAACCTTGTAGAGCAAGTGCAAGTACTCGTAATCCGTGGTTATTTGAACCCGATCACCCCGGAAAGAGCCGATTGATCGATGGACGAACGGGTGAGCCCTTCGTGCAACCCATTACAACAGGAAAGGCCTACATGATGAAATTGATTCATCAGGTCGACGATAAAATTCATGCACGATCCAGCGGACCTTACGCACTTGTTACGCAGCAACCCCTCAAGGGGAGATCCAGACGAGGGGGACAGCGGGTCGGAGAAATGGAAGTCCGGGCTTTGGAGGGTTTCGGTGTGTCTTACACGTCGCAAGAAATGCTTACAACTAAATCAGATCATATTCAGGCTCGTTACAAGGTACTTAGTGCAATTATGACCGGAAAACCTGTTTGCAGAACTAATACTGTTCCGGAGTCTTTCCGATTGCTAGTTCGAGAGTTACGTCGCATGGGTTTAAACCTGGAGCACAACTTTATAATTGAAGAAGACTTAGAGAGAGAGAGTGAAAACATTTGATATCCAATTGAAACTTCTTTCATGAATAATTAATCAAAACTTTTTCTACTATGATTCATCGAGCTAATTATCAACAGCTTCGGGTTGGACTGGCTTCCCCCGAACAGATTCGCGGTTGGGCTGAGAGGGAGTTACCCAATGGAGATGTCGTCGGGCAAGTCGATTAACCTTACACGTTGCATCACAAGACTCACAAACCAGAGAGAGATGGCTCATTTCGTGAAAGGATACTCGGGCCCATAAAAAGCGGTGTCTGCGCGTGTGGAAACTATCGATCTGTCGATAATGGAGAGGAGTATTCCAATTTTTGCAAACATTGCGGAGTCGAGTTTACCGATTCCCGGGTTCGAAGATACCGAATGGGATACATTAAACTCGCGTGTCCGGTAACCCATGTGTGGTTTTCAAAAAGAATCCCTAGTTATATTGCAAATCCACTTGCCAAACCTCTTAAAGAACTAGAAAGCCCAGTATATTGCGATGCGTGACTCGATTGTATGTGTTGATCACTACAGATTGGCTATAAGCTGTCATCCCGTACAAAAGTGGGAAGCCCCTAACCGACATGTCCCTCGCGTCGATCGGGGAATATTGTCTAACTCGGGATAAAAACTATCGCGTATAGGACGGGGACCCCCTCCATGGTTAATTTTTAGTAAAAAATCCAGCGATTGGGCTTCGTAATAACTTTCTTTATTTCAGTTGATAGAATGAAATTCAAGTGCTTTTCAACGCGATCCTTTGGTTTTTTTTTTTATTTTCTCCCCTTCAGAAAAAACTTTCTAAATAATATTTTTTATATATGGTTATGAAAATCTAATCATCGCATCGATTTTTCTATTCAATTAAATTAGTAGCCATCGAAGTGGAGTGGAAACCCAAAGAGGGAAGTGGTCGCATTGGGAACAAGGGAAATATCTCCAGCCTACGACTAAATCGGGAAAGAAATGTCAAAGGAGAAAACTACTTCTTTCCCGGTAGATCACTCAATACGGAGGGTCCAAGACTACTCGAGAGAAACAAGTTGAAACCCGAGTAATGAGCAACTACTTCGAGACGATATTACTGTGTCTCAAATACGTCAAATTGTTTCAAATTTACGCTTAGTTTTTTGAGCCGGATGAGGGGAAACATTCGTGTCCGATTCTAAGGGGGGGGGGGCACCACCCGACCTATCCCAATCTTTTTCTTGCTAGGCCCGTGGCCAAAAGGCCCAACCTATTAAGATTGCGGGGTTTGTTCAATTACGAAGACCGATCCTGGAGAAACATGCTTCCCCTATTCTTCTCCACTCGAAATTATGAAACGCTTCAAAGGAACGAAATCGCCACTGGGGGAGATGCCGTCAAAAAGGGATTAACTAGTTTGGATCTGAAAAGTGTTATGGATCACGCACATTTGGAGTGGCAGGCGCCGGCGAAGCAAAGGCCTGTTGGGAATGAATGGGAAGACCGAACAATTCAAAGAAGGAAAGATCTTCTGGTCAGACGGATGAAATTAGCCAAGGATTTCTTACGGACGAATCTAAAACCGGAATGGATGGTTCTAGACTTCCCGCCAGTTCTACCACCTGAATTGAGACCGATAGTTGAATCGTATGAAGGCGAATTAGTTACTTCCGACCTTAACGAGCTCTACAGAAAGGTAATTCATCGAAATAATACTCTTGTCGAATTCTTATCGGGGAGTGAATTCACGCCGGAGGGATTAATCGTTTGTCAGAAAAGACTTATTCAAGAAGCTGTAGACGCTCCCATTGATAATGGTATACGTGGGCAACCAATGAGGGATATCAATAACAGACCCTACAAGTCATTTTCAGAGGTTATTGAGGGCAAAGAGGGGCGATTTCGTGAGAATTTGCTCGGAAAACGGGTTGACTACTCGGGTCGTTTCGTTATTGTCGTAGGCCCATCTCTTTCATTACATCAATGTGGATTACCCCGAGAAATGTCAATCGAACTTTTCCAAGTATTTGTAATTCGTAACTTGATCGGGTGACATCTCGCTTGTAATCTACGAGCGGCTAAAAGTATGATACGAAAAGGAGATCCCATTATATGGGAAATTCTTCGGGAAGTTATGCGTGGTCACCCCATATTGCTGAATCGGGCACCTACTTTGCATAGGTTGGGTATACAGGCATTTCAACCCATTTTAATAGAAGGACGTGCTATTCGCTTGCATCCATTGGTTCGTGGGGGGTTTAACGCAGATCTCGACGGAGATCAGATGGCCGTTCATGTGCCCCTATCTCTCGAAGCTCAGATTGAAGCTCGTCTCCCGATGTTTTCGCACATAAATTTGTTATCCCCCGCTACGGGCGATTCTATATGTATCCCGAGTCAAGACATGCTTCTCGGTCTCTATGTACTAACAATTGAAAATAAGCAAGGAATCTACGGAAACAGACATTCCGTTTTCGTGAGAGGGGGTGATTTCCACCCTGCCAGAATACCCTGTTTCGGTAGTTACCACGACATACTCAGGGCCAAGGAATCAAATCAAATTGATTTTTGTAGTTTCTTGTGGCTTCGGTGGGAAACTAATTTGGAAATGATTAGTTCAAAAATTCGTGAATTACCTGTTGAATCTCAATATGAATCATTGGGAACCTCTCTTCACTCTTATGATAATTACCAGATTAGAAAGTGTAGGAAGGGATATATCTCAGGTATATATGTACTTACCACGGCTGGTCGCATCTTGTTTAATCAACAATTGAAGGAAGCGATACAGGGTGTATCAAAAGCCTCTTTGTGTGCTACTTCGTCCGTACCAGATATGGTAACACAAGACGAAATGCCTACATCTAGCCGCAAAAATGAAGAATGAAAAATCTTTTATATGTAAATAGATTTAATAAATATTTATTAAATCGCTTAATTTCAAATTATTGATTAATAAATGTCACAAGATAAAAATATACATAAAGTGAGGTTTCTATAATGATAGATCAGACTGAATTACCGTTCTGCAATAAAACAATGGATAGAGTTGCGATGAGGCGACTCATCAGCAAATTAGTCGTTTGTTTCGGAGTTGCATCTACAACAAATATTTCGGATCAAGTTAAGATTTTGGGTTTTCAACAAGCTACCAAAGCATCTGTCTCGCTGGGTATCGACGACCTCCTAGCAGTACCATCCAGAGGATGGCTTGTACAAGACGCTGAGAAATAAGGTTACGTCTCGGAGCAACATTATCGCTACGGAAGTCTGCATGCCGTAGAAAAATTACGTCAATCAATTGAAGCCTGGTACGCTACAAGCGAATGTCTAAAACGAGAAATGAATCCAAGTTTCAAAATGATCGATCCTCTCAATCCAGTCCACATGATGTCTTTCTCGGGGGCCCGGGGAAGTATATCCCAAGTTCATCAGTTGCTTGGCATGAGGGGATTGATGTCGGATCCTCGGGGACAAGTCATTGATCTACCCATTCGAAGAAACCTCCGCGAAGGCCTATCCCTGACGGAATATGTCATTTCGTGCTACGGTGCCCGCAAGGGGGTTGTGGATACCGCCGTTCGGACCTCCGACGCTGGATACCTAACACGCAGACTCGTCGAAGTAGTCCAACACATTGCCGTACGCAAAAAGGATTGCGAAACTACCAAAAGCATTGCTTTGCTGAATATCGCCGGAGAGAAACGAGAATCTATTAGAGCAATGTCATATCAAAAACTGGTTGGACGTGTGCTGGCAGATAACGTCTATTGGAATGTTAGATGTATTGCCATTCGTAATCAAGATATCAGTGATGGACTGGCTAGTAACTTAGTAGCATCGGCGCAGCCAATATATGTGAGATCCCCTTTGACACGTAAAAGCATTTTCTGGATTTGTCAGTGGCGTTACGGTTGGAGTCTCGCTCATTATGACTTGGTAGAATTGGGAGAAGCTGTCGGCATCATCGCGGGTCAATCCATTGGAGAACCGGGAACTCAATTAACATCAAGAACTTTTCATACAGGTGGGGTATTTACGGGGGATATCGCAGAATACATACGAATTCCGTTTAATGGACTCATTAATTCCGATGGGAAACTGGTTTATCCTACACGTACACGACATGGGCATCCTGCTTGGATGTGTCGAAATGATTTATCCGTCGCTATCAGGAGTTGTGGCACTATACACGATTTTGTTGTCCCAGCTCAAAGTCTACTTATGATTCGAAACGGTCAGTATGTTGAAGCGCAGCAAATCGTCGCGGAAGTACGAGCCAAGGAGTTTCCCCTTAAGGAACGTATCCAAAAGGCTATCTATCCAAATTTAAAAGGGGAAATTCACTGGAGTAAATTTCTGTGGCATGTCCGCGATTGCATAGACAATCCCATTCGTGTCGTACGCGAGGCGGGCCATATCCGGATTCTATCAGGAGCTTATAGCGATTCTGACGAAAGCTACTTGTTTTACAAAGATCAGGATAGAGTCGGTATCAAACCCAACTCCATTGAGAGGAGGTGCGATTACTTTGAAGGAATTGGCGAGAAAAAAATTGATGCCATCAACTGCAAAGGTTATCAAAAAAATATTCAAGAATTTGGAATCGATCCAAATTGTTTTTTAAATTGGTCAAAACCTCCAAGATCTAACTATATCCTATCTAATATCAAAGTGGAGCGGTCCGAAAAAACTGAATCTGTTTCTCTGTTGTTGGAAAGGCAACAAAAAAAATTTAACGAATCACGTTTTACAAATATTGATGTTAAATTAAACAGCATTTTAGATGGAAACAATATCTTTGCCACCTACGAGAAATTTGAGTATCAAACTGGTGTTTCAGGGATTATGAGATATGGTGATATAGAAGTTGAACCCATTGAGAAAAAGATATTCTCTTTTGACGGTAAGATGGGAAAAACGACTTCCGGCTCGTGGTATAGAATAGTCGGAGGAGGCAATTCCTTTCTAATTCCCGAGGAGGTTTATACCATATACGAACCTCCATCATCTATTTTGGTGACAAATAATACTATTGTAGAAGAAGGCACGCGAATAACTGATGCTATTAGTAGTAAAGTAGGTGGACTAATCCAAATCGAAGAGACGTTAGCAAACGTTGTTACGGTAAGAGTATTACCCGGATATATTTACAACCCAGAGAAAGCAACTAGTATACAGAGACAAAATATTAATCTAATAAAATTGCCAGATAATATGATTCTTAACGGAATTGAAACCAGGGGTTGGGTCTACCTCCAATCGGTTACACTTCACGGGAGAAGAGAAACCTCTGTCCCGGTAAGACCAGTTGTCAAATATGACGTATCTAGCGACTCCTTGTTGCAGGGAGTCTTCTGTGCCGATAAGCCGAAGACGCAGAAACGCATGAAAATTCAAACCCTTCTATGTATCTCCCATAGAAATGGTGGGGAAATCAAAATGATTAACCATACGACTACTCAATTGATTCAAACTTTTTTAGTGGCTGGGCGGCGAAGACACTTCCACGAAATCTCTTCTACGAGAAAGAATTATTTATCTTTCACCAGTGTGCGAATCAATAATCTCTTCGGTACCTTTCTTCAGGTTAATTCGGTGGCGTCTCCCCCTGCACGAAGGCTCGGAGTCAGTCAGGTTTCCCAAAATTCGGTGTCCGTCGACAAACCCTTTATTGCTCAAGTCAATTTATCCAACAACGGCAATGATTCAGTTCTCAAATATCGGAGCATTACCGTTCATTCGGTGCCAGAACGTGATACATCTTTCTTAACCTTGTCGCCGTTTGACTTTTATCGTAATAATTCCCTTGCTGATTTAAGTAAAAATAACAACGAGGAGGGAGTTGGAGAATATTTTCCTCGATCAGAATCGGGTATAGGCGGCCTGCACGGGATTCTGGAAAACGTCTCATTCGGTTCCAAATATGAATATTTTTCGGAAAAGTACCCAAATCTAAACATTAAAGAGAGGTCAGCTAAATTTGGAAGATCGAGCTTCACTTGTTGTCAATTAAATTTTGAAGAGGTAGGTCTATCAGGGACTTCATACGCAATTTCCTATTTCTTGGCCACCCCCCGTTTGGCACCGAGTAACGAAGCTTCCCTCTTCAGAAATTATTTTCTGAATCATTCGACAGATACGTATTCAGCAGATACGCCGTACCACCGAGATCGGTATTTAATTGATGAAACCAAATTAATATTGAAATGTCCTATAAATCCTCTTTTAAATAGATTTTTATTGGAAAAGCCAATTCGTTCGACACCAAAATTCTTTAGTCGGGAAATCCTATTCATTAATCTAGGATTATTAATCAACGAAAGTCGATATTTCTGTGGAAATGATGTATTTCTCCAGTCCGGTCAGGTCGTAGCCATTAACCGAGATTACTTACTAGTCAGAACTGGTAGGACCCTGTTGGCGACCCGGGGAGCAACTCCCCACAAGATATCTGGAGACATCATTGGGGAGGGAGATACATTAATAACATTACCATATGATAGATTGAAATCTGGAGACATTACTCAAGGTCTTCCAAAGGTTGAGCAGCTGCTGGAGTCTCGTTCTATTGCTTCTATTCCAGCGAGAATCGAAGATCTTTTTGGGAGATGGAATCGGGGTATTATGAGATTAATTGGGAACCTCTGGAGTCACTTTCTAAGTGCTGGAACAAGTATGGAACGCCGCCAAATGATTCTAATTAATGAAATTCGAGAAGTTTATGAATCTCAAGGAGTACAAATATCCGACAAACATCTGGAAATTATTATTAGGCAACTGACATCAAGAGTTGTAGCATCGGAAGACGGGATAACCAACGTGTTCTTTCCTGGGGAGCTTGTCGAGTTGTCACAGGCGGAACGGATGAATCGCGTATTAAAGAGACCGATTTTCTATGAACCTATTATACTGGGAATGACAAAGGCATCCCTTAATACTACCAGTTTCCTATCAGAGGCGAGTCTTCAAGAAACTACGCGAGTATTGGCCAAAGCTGCTCTCCGCGGCCGAATCGATCGGTTAAAAGGATTGAAAGAAAACGTTATTCTCGGTGACGTCGTCCCTGTTGGAACAGGTAGTCCGGAAATTGTTTGCCAACTAGAAGTGAATAAACGAAAAGGGTTTCACTCGGCAATAGATAGGAATAGCAAGAACCCAAATTGGCGAACAAAATATGATCCACGCGGTTACCGCGAGAAACAAAAAATCGACCCCAACCTACTCATTCATAAGGGATTGAGCCGACCCCTCTCTCATCTTAATCTTGAGATAAGATAAGGGATTACTCAATACTAGATGAAGTTTCTGCGCGTTTCAACTCACAAAATCGATCACCAGATTGTAATAATTTACCAAATTTAGTTAAAATGAAACAAATTTACAGTTTCCTACACCTGAGGGGAAGATGCAACAGAAAAATCGGAATATTGAGTTGGAAGGAATGATGGCAGCGGGAATCCACTTCGGTCACCAAACCCAGAAATGGAATCCCAGGATGTCACCTTATATATTTACAGAACGGAAGGGTGTCCATATCCTCGATCTAACTCAGACTGCTCGTCTCTCATCTGAAGCCTGTGATTTGCTATTTGATGCAGCAGCGGAGGGAAAGGAATTCCCGACGGTTGGTACAAAACATCAAGTAGCTGATTTGATAGTATCAGCCGCAACAAGATCTCAATGTCACTATGTGAATGAAAAGTGGTTAGGCGGTACGTTAACAAATTGGTTCACTACGGAGATGCGTCTTCGTAGGTTTCAATACTTACAAAACGGAGAAGATACAGGAGGGTTCGACTGACTTCCGAAGCAAGAGGCGGCGATTTTGAGGGGATAACTATTTAAACCAAAAAAGTGTCTAGGCGGAATTCAATATATGTCAGATTTACCCGATATTGCGACAATTACTGATCAACACGAATAATCTATTGCCCCTAAGGAATGTATTATTCTAGGTATTCCCACAATTTGTGTTGTCGATACAGATTGCGATCCAGATCTTGTAGATATCCCAATCCCCGGTAATGACGACGCACGACCCTCAATCCGATGGATATTGGACAAGCCAACATTAGCTATTTGTGAAGGTCGTTCGAACTCAAAGTTCTCCGAGGTAAATTAACTGGTGGGAGGGCTGAGAATTGCCTAGACAACTTGATAGTGAAGTAGCGAGGAATTTATATCATAATTGGGGATATCAACTAATTTCATCAGAAAGAAAGTAACTTGCTTCTGCCATTTTAAATTGAAGAATTTTTAGTGATCATCTTAAATATTTTAGATAAATTTATCTATTGAGAGGGGGGTATTACGCACATCGAGCAACTTCGAATTTATGAGATTGATTATCTGTATCAAGTATCGAGTGTAGAAGTAGGCTAACACTCCTACTGGCAAATAGGAGATTTCCAAGTTCATGCACAGGTTCTTGTAACTTCCTGGGTCGTTATCGCCTTGTTGCTGTCTCTACCTATTGTAGCCACCAGGAATCTGCAAGTTATACCGACTGGCAGCCAGAATTTCATCGAATATGTTCTTGAGTTTATTAGGGATTTAACTAGGACCCAGATGGGGGAAGAGGAATACCGTTCCCGGGTTCCATTTATTGGAACGATGTTTCTATCCATTTTTGCTTCCAACTGGTCTGGTGCTCCGTTTCCTTGGCGAATCATTCAGTTACCTCATGGGGAGTTGGCTGCACCTACCAATGATATCAACACTACTGTTGCGTTAGCCTTGCTTACATCAGTAGCACATTCTTATGCGGGTTTACACAAGAGAGGTTTCAGTTATTTTGGCAAGTATATCCAGCCAACTCCGGTACTACTACCTATTAATATTTTGGAAGATTCTACCAAACCTCTATCACTTAGTTTTCGACTGTTTGGAAATATTTTGGCTGACGAGTTGGTAGTAGCTGTTCCCGTCTCCCTAGTACCTTCAATTGTTCCTGTACCCATGACGCCTTTAGGATTATTTACAAGTGCTATACAGGCTTTGATTTTTGCCACTTTGGCTGCAGCTCATATTGGGGAATCCACGGAAGGCCACCACTAATTTGGCTCGAATGAGTCATTCCGAGGGAATGTATTATAAAATAACTTCTTCGAGAACCACTTGTTAGGTTGCTATGGTGGGAAAAACCCGTTTCCATGGTATCATGCTACAACAGTACGAGATTCGCGTCGCCTCCTCCTCCACTCCGAATAGCGATAAGAAAGACGAGCGGAAGGAGGGGTTAAGAACTAAAACTCTCGCATGGCCCTCCAAATTGAAATGGAGTTAAAGTTTCGAATGAGGGAGAAGTGGTGACTTTCGTTGCCAAGCTCAGATTCTTAAAAAAGAATACACGAAGTATTTGAAAAGCAACTTATATCATTTCTGCGTCTCTCATTTGAATCGTTAGTTAGACCTATGTCACAGTATATCAAATGAAGTGGCTAGATAGTACTTACACCAAAACTGGGAGAAACATGTCTCGGTAGATATTAATTAGTATTACCAAATAATCAAATTTTTCCGATCCAATTTTATTGAAGTAGGCAGGAGATAGCACCGATCGACGTAAGAGGTAAATGCGTCCTTCTCGTGCTTCATTCAACATTAGGTATACAGGTATTTCGTCACACCACAATACCAGTTCCGATCAGATTCATGTAAAATTGATTTTCCGATTAGCGTTCACCGGAAAGTCTTCGTCGCGCCGAGTCTAGTTAGTACCGAAACAAGATTGATTAACGTAAATAAATTAAGAGGAGACTAATACGAACCCATTGATTTCTGCTGCTTCTGTTATTGCCGCTGGGTTAGCTGTAGGCCTCGCCTCAATCGGCCCGGGTGTTGGCCAGGGGACTGCTGCAGGTCAGGCAGTCGAGGGTATCGCGAGACAGCCAGAAGCAGAAGGCAAGACACGAGGTACTTCATTGTTGAGTTTAGCTTTCATGGAAGCTTTGACAATTTACGGATCAGTTGTAGCTCCAGCTCCGTCATTTGCCAATCCTTTTGTTTAACCTGTTTGCAATAGGAAGTAGCCTGGTGCAGCCCCCTTCCCTAACTGTTTTCAAATCAGCGGTGAGCCGGGGAGGGAGGGAAGGGCCTGGTGGGAAGTCGACGTTCCGTCTACCCAACCGAGTACCTGCCGCGTCTATTTGTAACCCTCCCCCCTTCTCTACCAACTGGAAAGTTTCAGCAAATCGGGTAAACCCATAGTTGGCAAAAGTAATGACTCGGGGAATCTTGTCTCCGTCGCGATTTTCTTTCGATTTCTCGGAATTCAGAATTTGTCACCTCCCCCCAGGCCGGACCAGAAATTGTTCAAATCTTGCAAAACCTTCCAGGAGGGAAAGGATTATGAGAAGTGTAAGTGAGATCGCCGCTCCCTCAAGTGATTGGACTCTTGCCGCAGGTATTGGCTTAAATACCAATATTTTGGAGATAAACTTAATTAACTTAATTTTGGTACTAGGTATATTGTTTTACTATGGAAAGGGAGTGTGTGCGAGTCGTATATCCGGGTAGAATAACTGCTTTCCCCAGTTGCACCCAAAAATGCAAAACCCCGACGAATTCCCCGTAAATAAGTGTTATGCAAGAACCGGAGCATTCCGTGTAATCGATGAAAGTTTCACATCCATCGACCGATTCTCGGGACTGCCGTCAATATGGTTAAAGCCAAACGGCCTGAAGTCTTAGCAAAATTAGGGTTTTCTTTCCCCTACCGCGTAAGCCAAGCCGCGGCTGTAAACGAATCATTCGGTATATGACGCTCATATCAAGAATACTTTGATTTGTACCATTTTTCGAGATAGATACCTATAGTACCTATACTACCTATATAGGCAGATATATAGATATATATATATAGATAGATATCAAAGTTGATTTAGTTTAATCTTCTTCAATTTGCTGAATAGACAACCCATACAAGATGAATACTACTCGGAAAAAGCGGCTCTCAAATAATTAATAATTATCTGGGAGAGTCCTCAATCTTTTTTCTTTTTCAAATATTGATTATTCCATCTAAGCCTACTTGAGATGAATCTTATTAGTTAATGGAGGAAAAAAGGAGGCGAGCCCGCGTGTGAAAACATTATCTGTCGGATTCTACTGATTTATTGGTAGAAACGAAACGGGCAGGAAAGCCGAATGGATCGAAAAATCCATGTTCGGTTTGGGAAGAGATTATCAGCCTCCGAGAATTGGAGATCTGCGATCCACTTTCATTGATCAATTTCTTAGAGAATCGTGAAAGAACAATTTTGAATACAATTCGGGATGCGGAGGAGCGTCACAAAGAAGCTACTAAAAAACTGCAGAAGGCTCGTATTCGCCTGCAGCAAGCAAAAATTAAAGCGGATGAGATCCGAATCAATGGACTTATGCAGATGGACAGGGAACAGCGGGATCTCGTTGATGCAGCCGACGAGGATTTAAAAGGATTGGAAGATAGTAAGAATTATGCGATTCGTTTCGAGAAGCAACGCGCCATCGAGCAGGTTCGGCAGCAAGTTTCTCGACTAGCGTCCGAAAGGGCTCTAGAAAGCCTCAATAGTCGTCTGGATAATCAACTGCATTTGCGAATGATTGATTATCACATCGGCTTGTTTAGATCCATGAAAAACAAATCAGATTAGTTCCAATTTAACTACCACTTCATTGTAAAACGGGTTTTATTTTTAATTCTCCCTCTTCCAGTAATATTTCTCTGGCAAACATGGTTATAAACATTCGACCCGACGAAATTAGCAGCATCATTCGCAAGCAAATTGAAGGGTATGTCCCGGAAGTGAAAGTTGTTAACATTGGTACCGTACTTTAAGTCGGAGATGGGATTGCCCGTATCCATGGACTCAACAAAGTAATGGCTGGCGAATCGGTAGATTCTGAGGATGGCACAGTAGGGATCGCTCCGAATCCGGAATCTGATAATGTTGGGGCCGTACCGACGGGTGATGGTTTGACCATACAAGAGGGAAGTTCTGTGAGAGCTACAGGAAAGATTGCCCAAATACCAGTCAGTGGCTCGTTTTTGGGTCGTGTTGTAAATGCTTTGGCCCAACCTATCGATGGGAAAGGTCAAATTCCAGCTTCTGAGTTTAGACCGATCGAATCCCCTGCTCCAGGGATTATCTCGAGACGCTCCGTATACGAACCTTTACAAACAGGTCTCATTGCTATTGATTCCATGATTCCTATAGGTCGCGGTCAGCGAGAGTTAATCATTGGCGATAGACAAACTGGTAAAACAGCGGTAGCTACAGATACTATTTTGAACCAGAAAGGTCAAAATGTTATATGCGTCTATGTAGCCATTGGTCAGAAAGCTTCTTCTGTGGCTCAAGTAGTGGATACCTTCCAAGATCGCGGCGCCATGGAATATACGATCGTGGTGTCGGAGACCGCAAATTCTCCAGCCACTCTGCAATATCTCGCTCCCTATACGGGAGCAGCTTTGGCCGAATACTTCATGTATCGCAAGCAGCATACCCCGATTATTCATGACGACCTTTCCAAACAAGCCCAAGCTTACCGACAAATGTCTTTGCCATTAAGGAGACCACCTGGGCGAGAAGCATATCCGGGAGATGTTTTCTACCTACACTCCCGTCTCTTAGAGAGAGCAGCTAAGTTAAGTCTCCAATTAGGGGAAGGTAGCATGACGGCTCTACCTATCGTTGAGACGCAAGCCGGGGATGTCTCAGCCTACATCCCCACCAATGTCATTTCTATTACCGATGGCTAAATCTTCCTATCGGCAGATCTATTTAACGCTGGGATTCGACCAGCTATAAATGTTGGGATTTCTGTATCCAGAGTGGGTTCCGCGGCTCAAATAAAAGCTATGAAACAGGTGGCTGGCAAATTGAAATCGGAATTGGCACAATTCGCAGAATTGGAGGCTTTCGCACAATTCGCTTCCGACCTCGATAAGACTACTCAGAATCAGTTAGCTAGGGGCCAGCGGTTGCGTGAGCTGCTTAAACAGTCTCAGTCAGCCCCATTATCGGTAGAGGAACAGGTGGCCACCACTTACAGCGGAGTCAACGGATATTTGGATGTACCAGAAGTTGAACAAGTCAAACGATTCTTGGTTCAGCTACGCGAGTATGTAATAACCAATAAACCTCAATTCGGTGAAATTACTCGTTCCACAAAAGTGTCTACAGAACAAGCGGAAACACTTCTGAAAGAAGCAATTAAGGAGTCAACAGAAATTTTTCTATTGCAAGAGAAGTAAGTGGTAGGGTTGTTGATTGCACCTGGACAATAACTCCCAAGCATCATCCGACCACCTCCACTTCATCTTTGATGACATAATCACCTTAAACACGGAATTACGCCCAATAGGATTTGAACCTATACTTAAGGTTTAGAAGACCTATGTCCTATCCATTAGACGATGGGCGTCTGTTCTTGTCTTTTTTTGGTTGGTGATTAATATGCCGACGGATTAACCTACCAAGTCGTGAACAAACTAAAGTTATTGTTTGTTCACGACGCAATCCCCAGGTGGGGGGGGTTATTTTGATTGGGGCTCCAGGATTCTTGGCATCATCGGCGGGTAGCGGGAATCGAACCCGCATCAGTAGCTTGGAAGGCTAAAGGTTATAGTCGGCGACAGCAAATGGTTGTGACGCCGCTAATCCAGAACCGAACATGGTAGTTTCCACCCATTCGGCTCCCTTATGGAAACGAAGGATAGATAGTACAAAACCGGGGGAGAATTCGTCCAAATATACCAATCTAGCTAAACAAAACAATCGGGAGACGAGTGGTTTGTCTCTTTTGCCTCAATTTAGGAGAGCACATGTTAAATGTACTTCTGCGGGATCGAGGCTTTTTCCATATTGGAATACTTGGAGGCCTTCTTCTTTCCATCCTTTTTCCACCGTTCGGAAAGGGAACTGCCCTATCTTGAGTAAGTGGCATCCGTAGAATCTATGTCAGTCTTGCTTGCGTTTTGGTCGTATAGTATACTTCCTAGATGATCCTTTGAAAAAAAAAATTAGTTTTATCAATTGCTTTTTTCTCTCTCATTTACTTCGTTCTTTATTTTTACTAAGAAAAAATCCTTAGGAAAATATTTTTCACCGAGTCTCGAAAGCAATTGTCATTGCTTAGTCGAAGAAGTGTGTAATAATCCTGATAAACCAAGATCAATCTACTTGTAACTTTAAAGCTTGGATTTTTTCCCAAGGTTCAGTGACGATGAAACAAATATTTTAGATGTCTACCCATAGATTCTTATTTTTTAAGAAATCATCCCAAGTTTTTTGCATACCGACTCCTGCTTCGTCACTAACCGGTACGACTTCCGAAGTACAAGAGTAACAGGAATGGGGCATTCTTCCCCTATACCACTACCAACAGCTAGTAAGGAAAAATAGATATACTTCTGTAAAAATGAAGTTTTTTGATTTAGTTTAGATTCAGTTTGAAAGATCCCTTAACTATTAAAATCAATGTGAAACGAATCGCACTTTTACCACTAAACTATACCCGCGATGGTACAATTGTATTATACAAACTGCCTGTACATCGGTGAAGCATTCCAAACGTACTTACATTTGGTTATAGGAGGAGCTCCCCCTCCCCTCCTACCTCGCTTATTCCTTGTTTTCGTATATATCTATATACGAAATAGGTATTCGTTTAGTGGCTGCGCCGCTCACGTCACAGATTACCCCTTCTAGCTGCCAACAGTGCAATAACTAAGGGTCCTGATGCAACCACCAACGCCAAAGTAGCAAGTTGCGCAATTATTTCTAAATTCATTATCCCTCCTTCTATCATTTTTTGTAAATTTATCTTGAGATCAATAATTTTTTTTTTTAATTAGACAAATATATCTATTTAATTTCTTCTTCCACTTATACAAAAAAAATAGGAAGGTGGGAGAAACCCACGGCATCAAATTGATGAAGTAAAATTACTTTGCCCCGCCCCCGTAACAAGCATTTCCGTTGCAAAATTGGTTAGTGCATCGTATCGGCAATCAACTTGGTTTAGTTGGCAGAAGCGAATTCGACAATTTTGTCTAGGCTAGAGAAACTAATCGACCCATTTTGGGCAAAATTTTTGGTTTGCATCCAATATATTTGGTTGCAATTCTTCTTTTCACTATGCCATTTGATAAACAAGGGAAGGGGACCGGGAAACAGAAGAAAAAGGAAATTTCTACTTAGAAGTGATCCGAAATTTGACTTCATCAAATCAAGTAATACGCATGCAGGCAAGGCCACGCTTTCCACAAACTATACTGCAGCTGTGGGTTGTATTTATAGACTTACAACCTAACTTCGTGTTATAATTCGGTAGAAAAACATTCCTAATTGCTTGGATTGGAGAGATGGCCGAGGGGTCTAAAGCGTCGGATTGCTAATCCGTTGTGCAAATTATATGTACCGAGGGTTCGAATCCCTCTCTCTCCCTTATTAATGAAGGGATTAAACTAACAGATTGGGATATTTCGACGAAGTAACTAAATCCCTGATTTCTATCTAATCCCTACGACCGGGGTTTCGTCCGGGATCATTCGATAAAAATCCGAAAATGAAGAGGGAGACGAAGAAGATCACTACTGCATATACAAATAGTTTGAGGGTAAGCATGATAACATCTCCATGTTTTTCAGAACTAGAGATAAAATAAGACGTAACAACTTCGTCTTGTTTGTAACATTTATCTATCTCTATCATTTATATTTGTTTGGACATACGGATATGATCCCCCCCCCCAATTGGGATAAGGAACCCCGCTTTTGCGAGACATTATTTCACCAAATGAATTATATCTTTTTCTACCAAGTATTTCACCTTCTACTTATTACTTCAATAGGTGGAAAGGGAAGTTGCATAAGTATTTGAATCATTACAAAATTTATGTTTGTCAATCTCAAGTGAGCTACAGGCATCCAATCCCATTTTTCAATATGGAAATTAATGCGTCGGTACCACTAATCGTGGATGCTGTATAAAAGGTTTGCAATTTACCAAAATTAGTTTTTCGCCTAAATTACAGCGACCCCACCCCACCTTTTCACTTTTTCCAACCCCACAACCTCAACTGTTTGACAACTTTTTTTCGTTACCTGGTAAGGTGCGGGGGTTTCCAAAATTGAGCAACTCTCTAGTACTTAATTACCGGAAACTAACTGCGGCTTGCCAAACAAAGGCCAAGAGGAGAAAGAGTACCGGTATTACCGGCATTACATCCACAATTGGATCGAAGATTGCATAAGCTTCCGGTAATTTGGCAAAGGAGGCATCGTTGAAGTGAATGGAATGTTCCAGATAGATGTCATGCAAAACTATCATCTTTACTCCCCAGTAATGTAGCAAGTAATTTTCCTCCGACGTGGTTATACATCAACTTTCAATTAGTTGACCCGTCAGATATATATATATTATTATATGTTCCCTTATTCAAATAATTGGGATTCACCAAACCTTATCAGGCCAAAATGATATATGACTGGGTTTACACCTAAGTATTATTCTTCAGCTAGTTTTCTGAAGTACTAGTACTTCCAAACTACTCCGACTTTATCTTCGCTCCTGCTTCTTTCTGACCGAGCAAGTAACTAAGAAAACCGGTTGACAGGAAACCCGAAGTGTGGGATAGTCATCATACCGATCATTTGTGGGGCGTGGCCAAGCGGTAAGGCAGCGGGTTTTGGTCCCGTCACTCGGAGGTTCGAATCCTTCCGTCCCAGACTTTTTCCCGAAAAATATCTTGCATTCCCATATACTAGAAATTAAGGAAGTCGTAAATCTTACTTCTCTCTAGCTTCGATTCTCTATCTACCTCCTCCCTCGATATACTCAATATAATAGTTCCATCCGATGGATCTTCCAGTTTATATTATGATGATAAGCCGCATATAGCAATAGATCCCTTTAGGATGCGAAATAACGAAATGATACCAAAATCAAATTATGAAATTAGCTTATTGGATGTATGCTGGACCCGCCCACATAGGTACTTTACGAGTAGCTAGTTCCTTCAAGAACGTACATGCTATAATGCATGCCCCTTTGGGAGATGACTATTTCAACGTGATGCGTTCTATGTCGGAAAGGGAGAGGGATTTTACCCCAGTAACTGCTAGTATAGTGGACCGCCACGTATTGGCACGCGGGTCTCAGGAAAAGGTTATAAACAACATAAGCCGAAAAGATGAGGAATAACACCCCGACTTAATCGTTTTGACACCTACGTGTACCTCTAGTATTTTACAGGAAGATCTACAAAATTTTGTAGATCGAGCTTCTTTGTCTTCCGAGTCTGATGTAATTCCCGCGGATGTTAATTACCACTGAGTCAACGAGCTTCAAGCGGCGGATAGAACCTTGGAACAAATAACTCGATTTCATTTGGATAGGGCTCGGAGTCGTAAGACCTTAGATCGATCCGTAACAAATGGACCTTCGGCAAATATTATAGGAATTTTTACCTTAGGTTTTCATAATCAACATGACTGTCGCGAATTGAAACGTCTACCTGGAGAATCGGGAGTTGCAGTCAACCAAGTAATGCCAGAGGGAGGGTCCCTCAAATGTTTGAAGGATTTGCCAAGAGCTTGGTTTAATACAGTTCCTTATCGCGAAGTAGGTTTGATGACAGCAACTTTTCCGGAAAAAGATTATGGGATGCCTTACATATCTATAACTCCCATGGGGATTTCAAACACAGCCGACTTCATTGTACAGATCGGAAAGCTTGTGAATGTGTGGGCTTACGCACTGTCAGAAAAAAGACTTAACTACAAACTATACGTTGACAACCAAACTAAATTTGTTTCTCAAGCAGCTTGGTTCTCGAAGTCCATTGATTGTCAAAATTTGGCTGGAAAAGAAGCAGCAATTTTCGGCGATGCAACTCATGCAGCCTCAATTACTAAAATACTCGTTAAAGAAATGGGAATTCGTGTCAGTTGCTCAGGCACGTATTGCAAGCATGACGCAGAACGGTTTGACGAGCAAGTTCGGGGTTTATGTGATGAAGTAATAGTTACAGAAGATCATACCGAGGTTGGAGATACGATAGCCCGTATTGGACCCTCCGCTATATTTGGAACTCAAATGGAGCGTCACATTGGCAAACGTATTGACATTCCCTGCGGAGTCATTTCTTCGCCAGTTCATATTCAGAATTTTCCTCTGGGATATCGACCGTTTTTAGGTTACGAAGGAACCAATCAAATAGCCGATCTAATTTATAACTCATTCAATTTGGGTATGGAAGATCATTCACTGGATGTTTTCGGGGGGCATGACACCAAGGAAGTAAGCACCAAGTCCCCACCAACAGGTAGGAAACATATCAATTGGATCCCCGAAGCTGAGTCGGAACCAAATAGAATTCCTGGTTTCGTAAGGGGGAGAGCCAAGAAAAACACCGAAGTCTTCGCGAAACAAAACAATATTTCAGAAATTACAATTGATGTAACGTATGCGGCTAAAGAAAAGTTAAGCTCCTAATTTGATAAACTGTATGGGTACTCACTCAACATAAGTTCTAGTCCATTTAACTTAATTTCTGGAATGCATCGTAAAGTTTGTACCGGAAATATAAATTGAAGATACTGAAGCGGGAAGTATTTAACAGGAAAATAATTCTCGGTTTTTAGATATTATGGTAAAACCTCGCTTGAGGCGACATGGTAGGAAGCGACGTGTGACTCGAACATCGAGATCGTTTTCGCGGAATCTGGTATCCGCCGGTTCTACCTCAAAGGAAAGGGTGGGACGTCCCTGTTTCAACATTCGTCAAAACCCATTATCCGATGAAACTTGAGGAATATCTACCTATTTGAATCTATTTCTATTTTTGGGGAAAATTGATATCCATGGTTATTTCCGCGAAATAGCGCGGTGAAGCCTCGTTAGTCCATTACCTTGTATGCTCCTACCGGCGACTGAAAACTGAGTTACAGCAGGGTTGGCTTGGTATTACTGGGCCCAGACGACCCAACCGCCTTTTCTCGATTGAGTCTCACTTTGTCTACAATCTGGAATCAGGTGTGGAGAAAAACTTACTCGACAAAATTTTTTCAGGGGTCAATGAGGATGGGTTCTGCTGCTGCCGACCCTCAATTTGAAAAACCCCCGTGGTTAGGCCTAAACCTAAGGATTGTCAAAATCGATCTGCGAACGAGGGGATTTTCGATATCCAGTTAAACTTATTAGTAGGTAAACAAGAACAAAGAAGCAGGGGAGGGGTAAGCTTATTAAGCTTGTCTCTCTATTCACCTTATAGTAATGTTTTTTACAAAAGGATAATTCGTGAGGAGATAACTCAATAAATGGGAGAATGTTCGTGTCGTACACATATGAGTTAGAAGTATTCTTTTGCAATTGAATAGAACAGTTACCTATCCAATCGAAGTTGTGCTCTAAGCCGTACGAATTCAACGTTTCATATACGGCTTTCCGGGGGGGGGGGTTCACCCACCTATCCTGATAGATTACCTACCGAATAATTGCAATTGACACCCAATCTCGGCGACAAGGGGAAGCCATTAAGCAAGTTGGTTTCTATAACCCCCGCAAAGAGCAAACCCAATTGGATCTTTCTGTTATTATTGCTCTCCTTAAAGAGGGGGCACAATCGACAGAAACTGTTTGTGATATTTTGAGACGGGCGAGGGTGTTTGAACAAGTGTCAGAATTAACCTCCAATTAAAAATCGAATTTTAGGAGAATCTAATGGGCCCAGCTTACAGCTTTTTCCAGGTGCTTCTGTATTATCCTTCTCTTCTACTTATGCTCTACATCTATGCCGTATTTGGCATTCCCTTAAGAAGTAGAATATTTCGGAGGGACTACTGGTTTTCCATCAAAACCTCCTTCGAAAGAAGTGACATCGGGCATATGTTTATGGGTATGATGAAAAATTGGAAGAGAAGGGGAAGACGCAAGTAGCTCAAGCCAATGACATGATTACTACCAGAACAACCTCTCTTGCCCAATTCAATTTTTGGTTGGGTTAGGGGTTGGCCGCCGATTTCACGCTGTAAATTTGGTATAACTCCCGACAACCTTTCCCAAATATTCAAAATAAGCTTGCAGCTCAGCACTTTATTGGGGATCAAGTCAAGAAGTATTTCATTTGGGTGAATACTTCCTCAACAGAAACCGAATTGGTAAATATTTACTACATCAGTAAATATTTACTACCCTCGGATTTCACATTGTCCGACGAAACAGGTAACTTAACTTTTTTGGTTGCAGTAGTTAAACAATTGTAGTTCTTCTTTCACCTTATCTATATAATGAAAATATAGCTACTAATACATCGAATCTATCGGATAAAATTCATTATGAAATATAGTCTTGGGAGTTACTGTGATGAAGATAACTTCTGGATCCCTTCCTAAATTTGATATACTACAGAAAAGCGAAGGGCTTAGTATTAATCAAGATTGTTTTCGATATCTACTTCTTCTTCCATTTAGGGATAATTTTTACTCAGTCGCTTGTAAGCGTTGTTTAGGTAGACGGGGTGTCGGTTTAGTATTCGGGGCGTGTAGTGCAACAGCAACAAAGCGTTTAATTGATAGTGCGCGTCATCAAGATTATTCGGAGATTTTCTATTTAGAATTTGTTTGAAAATGAAGCAGTCGACTTGACATAGATTTATATCTCCACGTACTCCTACAAACAATATGTCTAATTTCGGGGATACCTTTTTTTCGTCAGTTAGCTGCTGAAACAAAAAATAACTCAAAAATTTCACAGTCTATTCATTCAATATTTTTATCTCTGGAAGATAGATTGCCGAGATCTAGCCATGTTTTAGAGATGGAGATGTCACAGAATCTTCACCTAGAAACTCCAGTTCGCCTGTTTCGTCGACGAATTAGGGATGTGCCACTTCTACATCTGTTAAGGATAGTTTTTCACACGTACAAAACTTCATGTGAGAAATTTATTAAGTTTCGGTCTCGGAAACGAAAAGGACGGGGAAGTATTGACACGCTACTCCGAAATCTTTACACCTATGAGATTGACTCGACACTGTTAGCTTTATGGACACGAATGCCTAAGTCGAACCCAAGATATTTTATATCTCCCGATCAAAATAACATGACTAGAAAGAAAATACGTGTCTCTGAATATAATTCTGAATTAGACCCACTAAGCATTGACTGCCGCCTCATTCGGAGTTTGTGCATTCACTTTGGGAGATGTGAAACCAAATCTCTCGTAGCTTTTCGTGGAACTCAATATTTTGCGAAAAAATGGATTTATTATCTTTCGATATTTCTCAAATCTAATTTTCATCATCCAATTGAATTTACTCAGATACGTATCAATTTGCTATCCGCCAGCTGTGTTTTATTCTTGGGTTACGTCTCAGCTATTCAGTCAGTTTCTAAAGACGTCCAGGTTGAAACTATAGTGGGTTCTCGCAGCAGTATTTCGGGTGAAGGAGAAATGCACCCTAGGATTCCAATTTCGTTACTAATTAAACTCCTGGAGAAGGAGAAGTTCTGCGACAGTACCGGACATCCAGCTAGTAAATTAGCCTGGTCTGTATTAACGGATGATGAAATTTTGGACAGGTTTGTAAAAATTTGGAATACTTTTTCTTTGTATCACAGTGCTTCAATAAATCGAGATGGATTGCGTAGATTGAGATATATATCACGACTTTCACGTGATAGTACGTTGGCGGGTAAACATAAAAGTACAATACGTCTCCTACGACGTAGATTTGACCTAGAACTGCCGAAGAAGGTTCCTACGTCTGACAAACTCAATTCCTGCAAAATAAATCAAAGAATTTGGCATTTAAGCCTAACTCGATCTGCTTCATTGACACTTATTGCATTGAAAATGCAAGTCTAATAACTTCTTTTGAAGTTTGCTTCTCTTTTTACCAATTCAATTTGGTAAAAATTACTACCGACTCGAGTTGGTGAAAAAAAAAATATGAATATTTCACCGCTGCAACTTACATAGCCATATAGATACGAAAGTACTTCACCCGCTAATGTCGCTTCGAAATCGGTGTGGCAGAAGGTTACCCACTCTCAAATATTATCCCGATTTTCATTACGAATTACACTAATTTTTCTCTTTCGGATTTCTTTTTCCTACTGCGTAACCTGTCAATTTTGCCGGAACGTATTTTGGTTGTCACTTTAATTACAGTTATTGTGACTGATTTATCAAACAAGGGGAAAAATACAGATTTGCTTCACAGAATTTCAGCAACATCTATGTCAATTAGCGTGGTTGTTTCACTATGCCAATGGGGGATTCACTCTGCTTCCGTCGCTTCTGAAAATTATCGGATCAGCAATTTTAGTTATATATTTAGGTTTTTTCTCTTGACTTGTTCACTACTATCTGTTCTGTTGTCAATCGATTACATACGATGTTCAAAAACGGTTTTGGCAGAATTCTCATTTTTCGTATTAGCCGCAGGTTCGGGTGGAATGGTTCTGTGCCGGGCAAATGATTTGGTCACCCTTTATGTGGCGTTGGAATTCTCAAGCCTATCTTCTTGCTTCCTATCTGGACATACCAAAAAGGATATAAGATCGAATGAAGCAACTACGAAATTTCTACTGATGGGTGGAGCGAGCTCGTCTTTTCTTTCATATGGTTTTTCTCCGTTATATGGAATTTCCGGCGGACAACTTCAACTTGATAAAACAGCCGATAGGCTTCCGCTTAGTCAGTATCTCGTTGTAATTTGTACCTCCATTGCGTTTACCACAGCTGGAACGGCGTTCAAGCTTTCCCTCGTCCCGTTCCATCAATGGACTCCTGATGTATACGAAGGAGTGTGATTCGTTCAAGAAATAATTGAGTCACGGTAAGTGATTTGACGACGTGACAGTTGCTTCTTGCGGCGTCCTGCGAGCGCGCAGGAACAGAAAGACTTCCCTGCATTGGTGGTTGCATCAACAAACTCCTCTTGCCGTACGACAATTTTCAAGAATTGTTTGACTAATAGCGTACGAGTAAAACAGAGGCAAGTTACGGGATTTAGTAGATCCCTTCCTTATTTTATATCTATTCATCTATATTTTCTTTTTATTTTCAGTTTCATACAAATTTTCCACGAATTTTATTCCTATCATGGGTAGATTGCGACGAAATCGACAGTTTATACAGATTTAGCTGGGAATCCGGTTCATTTGTGTGTACCTCTTACAGCTTCGTCCCCACCTGTTGATGGAAAATTGATAAGCCCGATCCTTCGAAAGCTACTGGCAAACTCCTTCAACTTGAAAAATCACTCCAAAATGGGATTAACGTAGCAACGCCACACATCTGCCC